GGGCGATTGTAAGATGGAAAAAGATTAGGTAAGAATCCAAACCAGCATCAGCCGAACTAACATATCCAGTTTATCTCGCAAAATATCTAGTTTATCCTGAAGCAGCATTTCTCGAAATAGCATTCCCATAAGCAGAGGATGAAACCCTTGCTTGTTTATCCCGACGAGGGTTTATGAATCACTCAAACGAGCCTTTGTAGCCGCATCTGAATCGGCATCCCTATCCATATCTTTATGCGCAGGGGCATCCAAATCCGAATCTGTAGAATCAATGTTCGAATCCCCATCCGCACCCGAATTGGTACAATCTAGTATAGTGGGTGTTGTTCCGATGCGGGAATACATTTTTTTAAAAGGCATCTCGGCGAAAGAGGACTGAGAACCATAAGGCGAGCGCCAAAACGCTAGCACAAACAGCTCCCACAGACACGCATGATAAGGGGTGTGGGGCCAACCGGGCCCACACTTTTACCAGATATGGGCCCGGACGACCCAAGAGCCCGCCACTAGAACCCAACCCTTAAGGGGCTAAGGTCCAAGGGGCGTACCGCTCAAATAGTCTCCTTACCCAAGGCTCAGTTTTCACACAAACATAACTGCTTCAATAACGAGAGAAACCGCGCACACAAAGGAAGTATACCTAAAGTCGTTTCTTTTGGAAACGACTATTAACTTCGCAAGGAAAAAGAAAAGTAGGGCGGAGATTAAGTTAAGCACAGAAGTTTTAAGAATCGAAGGAAAGAACTTCTTAATGCTTGCCATGGCTTCCAAGCAAGCTGTGTCGGGAGACAGAACTTGAAGTACCGACCCAGTAAGACACCACTTACTCTGGACTGGATCTATTTGAATAGCTTGAAGTGCTCTTATCTGAGCTAGCCATTACATTTGGAGGCTGACCGGCAAGAGAGGCTGCTTCCTTTTAATTAATAGTGGGAAGGCCACGCCACCCACGAGAACTTTCATTTCACTATGCTTTTTTTTTAACTCCATTTTTTCCGCCTACACAACTACTAAGCTTAAGCTTGGCGGGTCGAGTCCTCTGGTCATAACTCCAAGCGAAGACGTCTATGTATTCCTTGAGAAAGCGGATCGGATGAGAGTTCTTCGGCCTCAACTTATGTCAGCGAAGCGCTTGATGAACGTGGGTTCGCGGATTGTCCTCGGCACCCAAATTTTTCTGTTTAACTTCGTCCTCAGTGGGTGGGAGAGAGAAGACAGCATACGAACATCAAGTGGAGCAAGGTGGCGCACTCTCCAAACCAAACAAGCACATAGAACGATTTTTTCCAGTAACAGCAACCAACCGATTGTGAGGGCTGGCCGAGCAAGGGGCACAAAAGATCGTTAACTCTTGCTGTCGTTACAAGCCTAAGGGCGGAGGCTTCTCATCAACTTACTCTTACTGAAGATTAAGAAAGTCTTCTTATATACACAATTGGATGTCGTAGGACTGAAATAAATAGAGACTTTTCTACTTTAAGTAGAGCAGAAAGCAGGTCAAGATAGACCCTACGGAAAGAAACCGAGTAAAATAAAAAAGAAAAAGAGTGAAAGTTAAACGAAGAGAATGAACAGAGGTAAATCGGTTAAATCGTATTCGAGATAATTTATTCCTTCTTTTCTCTGCAAACTTCACACTAACCAAATCTCTAAGAAACTACAAGCAACTACATCAACAACTGTCTCAGAATTCCGATACCATACCCAGGAAATCCTTGTTCTAGCTCCTTTACTGCCTTTCCTCGGGGAGTTGAAACACTAATTCTGTTTCCAAAGCTAGAAGTGATAGAAACTGTAGTTAGTGAGTTGTCTCCCCGGCAAGAGAGAGCTTGACTTCAATCTTGAAGAAACAGATAAAAATCACCTATTCTCACGCACCCATATACCTGGAAAAACCACTTCTCTTCTGGCTTTGGCTTTGCCTCATACCCCGTATAACTAAAACTTGGACTTTGATATGCTTCTTACTTTCTTACTAAGTTGCAACGATCCCCGTACATACTAATTCTCTATCTCACTTTTTCATTTCCTTTGCTTCTTTATAGTAAAAGAGTATGCTTTTGTTGGAGCGGGTATTTGAGTTAAAGTTAATAGCATTCATTAAATAGTCTCTTTGAAGGACCCACGGGGCGGTAACTAGAAGGGAAGAGAAGGGATTAAGTCAGGACACGATCGATTGAGACAGAAGGGAAAGGGCATAATCTCATTCATCTCAACGGGATGCTAGAAAAGGAAAGGAATGCGGGTGGGAATGCTTTAGGAGTGAAAACCGTAATCTCAATGTAGGACTTTTCCGGGTTATTTCACTCCTACGTCTCAGAATTCCTATAAAAGGTAAAAGCACCTACCCAAGCTTGTGTAGCCTATGCGAAGCAAGCCGGAACTCGGGTGACTTCACTCACTTTAGAGACGGTTAAAGACTAACAAAGGCAGGAGAGACGGAAACAAAGCAAGAAGTCTTTGTCGCATCATACCGGGTTAAGGACTTACGCTTAGTGAATCCCCTTCTTTTATGAAATAGTACGATCTTCGCTTCGGCCTATAGTGAAGGGAAGAGAGACAAAGAAAGAGAATATGGTGGGGCTTAGCTAGCAATTGATCACCTTGGCTCGGACTTTGGAATACATTAGTTCGAGTTCCGGGCTTACCAACAAACATGGGGGAACTAGATAGGGAGGTGAGTGCCTTTGGTTGGTGGCAAGGAATTGGATTCTTATTCGCCTCTATCCGGTCCCGGGACCACTTCTCCCTGTTCCTTTTCATTAAGCTTCCGTTAATCGCCTTGGTCCAGCATTAGATCCCGTGGGTCCGGGCATTCCTTACTTTTATTAGTGAGCTGGGGTCAGCCAGTGTAGAAGAATACTTGGCCAATGGAGCTCCCGTTCCTTCCATCCGACCGGATGCAGAAAGAAGAGATGAGGACTTGGAGTGCATTCATTCCCCAGGTTCGGTTGCTGCTACTTCGGAAGATTGAGAATGGTATCGACTTGCTCCACCTTCCTCGAATTCCTTTATTGATGGCCCAGCATTGCAATAACTCATTGTATCCAGTATTGGCTGGGAGGCGAGCAGAGGATGAATTTTCTCGTTTCGGAACCCTGATTGAGGCTTCTCGTTAGCTTAGCCGGCCAGTAGAACAAGCATTTTGATACGGAGAGGAAGATGCCGGTGGGACAGGTGAAAAAGAATCTGTTTATGATGCCGGCTCGACTCGAGTCCAGATGTTGAGGGAGAGGACCAGGAGACGTTTAGTCCGATGGTTCCTACCTCCCCCCTAATGGGCCTGTTCACGCTTTTTCGCCACCGGTGGGCTCGGAAAAAGAGAAATCTGGGGCCTCCATTGGTTTACTTGCTCCCATGGCCTCCCCTACCGGTTTCTAGCGCTTGGCTGGGCCAGCATGACATGACTTGGATCTGAGAGTTTAGGTGCATGGGCTTCCATGGCCATTAGAGGCACGAGATTGAGATGAATAGCCAGCACCAGATGAAATTTATTTTTTCGGATTGGACTCGGCTGGAGTGAGATCGATAGTCGGAAATAGATGGACTTACTTAAGGGCTTGACTTGCGGTTCCAGGCTTAGATGTCCCAGTTCTGCTCTTCCAACTGCTAATGGATGGGGAACGCACAAGGCATTGCTTGGCAGGTGCCTAGCCACTAGGATGGGAAGAAGATGACTCGGGTCCTGTAGTTAGGTAATCTCCTGCTACTGGTAACGGCCGATCGGGACCAAGGAAGTACAGCCTTGAAGCATTTGTTCCCGGGCAAGGGTTGAAATCAAAGTCATTGGCGAGTTCCTCATAGCTTGAATCGTTTGGTTGGCCGGAAGAAGCAGAAGATGGTGGGGAAGGGCACAGGTTCTCGCCTTCAGCCTTTCCTCTTGATTGAAATCGATAGATGCGGGTTCCTTTTTTAGTGTCTATCCCCCTTTGGATGGAACTGGCATGGGAACGAAGGAATAAGAGCTTGGGCCTGTACCCGCCCCGAACAAAGGCGGATCGGTGGAAAAAAGAGAATGACTAGGCGAGGTCGCTTCCCCTTTACCCGGAGAGGTGGGAAGCAGATGAGTAGATTGAATGAGAGGTTGGGGCCAGGGGACTTCATTCAAAGGTGATGGTTCATCCGTCCGTCCTTCCGGTTAGCTCCTTACCGCTGGGCTCACTTCCCTTTCGGATGGGCGAACAAGACAAAGTTTAGACGCGCTCGGTCGGCTTCCGAAAGCTAGAAGATGAATGAACTGGCTAAACCTTCTCCCAAAACCCCGGGCCGCCCGGTCAATCAATGGAAAGAGATCAATCGCTTAGTGGACCATTCAATCTCTCCTCCAGCCCAGCTACACATTTCCCTTCCTCCGTTAATTCAATATCTGTCTCGCCCTTATCCTGCAAACACAAACAGCGGATTCTCGGCATCAATGCACTAACTCCTGCCAAGATCCGAGACGATTCGATTGACTCATTCTAACAGACGATTTGCGGCATATCGCTACTTCTTCTTCCTCAGATCAGGAAGAGCCTTTCTCTACTATCTTGGTGTATTCCCTCGCTTAAAGTCTACGATTGATGGGTTCGTTCACTCAAAACGAATTTTCCTTGGGACAGGAAAAAACAAACGTAACCACACTAACCCAATTTTCATTTCTTTACCTCGGGTCAGTTCCGCATAATCTTAATCCTCTAAGTAGTAGACTCCAAGACCATCGTCTATACCCGCATCCACTGGATTCTCGTCTAAATCTATGCTATGAGACACTCTATACCCTACCCAATAAACTCAGGAAAGTCAAGGAGAGCGCTACATCTCATTCCGAGTTCTTGGAGGAAGCGGGAGGGAACGGATCTAGGATAGAAAATAAAGAATCGTGATTAGATAGGTAAGAGTAGAAAGATTAAGGATGTGGGCCATAGAAAACAAGATCGGATGGTGTCAAGTCTCGGACTTTCCTAATTCATTCTTTTGCCTAGGTAGAGAAGTTCCAGGGAAAAAGGGCACTACATTAAGGGGTGAATAAATACAGTCCAAAAAGAAATGAAAAATTCCATAAATTAACTGTGAGCATGCAATAATGGAATGCTTCCTAAATGACTTCTTTCTGCGAATGAATGCTTTCCATTCTCTATTTTAATGAGGATTACTCAAATACGCCTTTTTCTCTTCTCCGAGCAAAGTGAATCTTAAAGCTAGCCATTTACAAGCAAAAAAGGGGAAATGGGCAATCCATTCAATGAACAGTACTTTTGAAGCGAGTGCCTTTAAGTCTATTGTTTCCTGTGAGTATGAGAACAAAGCTATACCTTAGAGTTAGCCTGCTCCTATTGATTCATAAGCAGTCCACCATATCATTACTTCCAGGCCAGTCCCCTTTCAAGCTCTCTCTTAGTCAAAAAATGAAAGGAGGCCTTCTATCTTATTTTAATATATAATCCCCTTAATAACGAGCTAACGATATAGATAGGGCTATAGGCTCTGTATAATAGATATCTTTCTATTTACCTGGTAGAGAGACAATTCTTTATCTGGTTTGCTATCCATCCGCTCTGCTCTCCTCGAGGTTGTTACCGATACATGTCGAGCTAGGCCAGTTTGAGTTCTCTTGGCAGCTAGAGATCCAGTTGAAGTATTAAGCTAAGCGCTTCCAGCCAATATTCAAAGCCCATCCAATTCGATTTCTAGGCCTTCTCTTTTCATGCCTTTTCCCCGGGGAAAGCCAGTTAAGATAGTTACCTCTTTCCTTTGCTGTCGATGCAGGCGAGTCCTAATCCTTCAAGTAAGGAAGAAAGTTATCAAGTGTTTACACAAAAGCAATTCTAGGTATATTTAGCAAGCTAGCCAGTTTGAAAGCAGGAGTATACACTCGTTCCATTGCTAGTTGCGGGCAGTGCTAGTTCCGAGCCAGCTGATCTTAGTGCCCCTTAAGCCTTTGTAGCAGTCCCTGTATCTTAATCTTAGGTCCAGTGACTTCGTTCCTTTTTGAAGGGATAAGTTGAGGAGAGGGCCGTTCTTGGTGTAAGGCTAGAGAGGAGGGTGAGAGTAAGATAAGAGAGACCATCTGCCGTAGCAGTCCATATAGTGGCATACGCCCTTACAGATCCTGGTGTCAGACCCTTTGAGCTAATTGCTCTTGAGTGAGTTGCCTTTTCGGTCAGTTTTAAATCCAGTGGCAGTTTTTGACTAAGTAAACTATGCCTAAGGAGTTGAAGCCGAAGCCTCCGCATAACCAGGAGTTGCCCATCTATTCATAAGTGCAAATTCCTTGTTTAGCTTTTGTTTGAAAGCACTGGAGCATAAAGTTTTCCAGCAAGGGATGTTTATATAGCTGCTTTGATATTTTCAGGGTATAGGTCAAGCAAGCTTGCAACCCAGACTTCCAAGAGAAGAATAGAAAGTAGTCAAAACCTCACCTTAATATCGTGGATAACGTTACGAGCACTCCCTCCCATTTCTACCAATCCCCTTAATAAGGAGTAAGGAGCTAACAGTAAGTCCTAAAGGCCTACCTTTTTTATCCTAGCGTGTTTAACAGGCCCCCTGCTCCCCCCGATCCAAACAAGCCAAATGGTCTAAAAAATAGAAGGGCCTTCCGTGTCGATTCATCCGAGCTATCTTTAAGTAAGAGAAGATATCTTTTGGAGTTGCAGTTCCAGTCCTTGGTATTCCTTCTGCCTTTTTAAGGTATGAGTGCGTGGAAGCTGTCGTTCCTTTTGAAGCAGTCCCCCTTTTTCAGTTGGCAAATGCAAGCCATACCGTGATAGTTCCTTACTAGTACATTTGCAGTGCTTCTGCTTTCGAGCGAGTAGGAGTTCTAAGTAAGCGCATGAATTCCCCTATTATTATGAAGAAAGCCAGGGTATATGTGAATAGAAAGCCATGGGATGGGAGATATTGAGTAAAAGAGGAAAGGGAATGCAGATATGATTTACTTTACCAGTTTTTGATTCCTTCGGTGTTGAAACAGGAATATCTTAAGTGGAAGCCAGTCTAGCAGGAGGGGTAGGAGCCCTCGTAGCAGTACCAGTTCTTGCCCTTAACAATAGAGTGGCATCTCTTTCCCGTGCCATTCCTGTTTCTTGTGAGCCAATTGGATAAAGCTTACATGGAGTTCCATTTCTCCCTACCTGCGAGCGAGTTCTACTTATAGGGGTTAGAGTCCCTAAGTAGCAAGCAAGTGAAGTTATCAAAGCAATGCTGGAGTAAGTCAGCCATTGGTAGTTGCCATTGATTCTCTTTCAATTAGAGTTTCCAGCTATCCAGTAGAAGTGGCAGTTTCCAACCATTCAATAGCAGAAAAAAGGCAAGCAAGGGAAAGAGCAAAAGCATATTAGCTTCTAAGCCGGTCATCTGCTAGGTCATCTTTTGAGCAAACAGGGGCTAGGTATCCATCACTTTCCAGCAGGCTGGGTAAAGGAGAAAAGCATATTAGTTGCCTTCTTCTCCTCTTAGTTATCTGACTTAAGGAAGTAAGCTAGAAAGCCAGTTGAAGTTTAAGTGATAGGGTAATCCTCTCCAGTGGAAGTTGGACCTGCCATTGGGAGTTTCCATAGGTTGTGGTTGTATCCCTAAGCAGGAATAGTTTTCTAGCCAGTTGCAGATTCAATTGCTTCTGCCTTCGAACTTGTTGCAGTGACAGTTGGAGTTGCTTTACTTGGTAGGGTCTAGCATTCCCGTTCTGAGAAAGATTACCTAGTGTTATTACTTTTAGATGCTATCCTCTTTTATGTTATGTATAGGGCTTCTCATAGGTATTGAATAGGTCTTGAATATGTGTTTTCGAGGGCAGAATAGGTATTGGATGGCGGGCCAGTTGTTTCCTTCGCTGTAGAAAGGCTTGCTGTCGGTGCAGATGAGGCAATACCCTATTTACGAGCAATTCATGCGAGCTCTGTTTTAGCTAGTTTCTTTGCAGAGCCAGAGCCAGTTATTGGGTATGTGAAAGATTTTGTACATGCCTTGGGCAGACTTTCTTCTTCTATTTATTGGATATTGTCCCTTGGAGAAATGGAATTCTCTTTATTCCCTGCCAATCTCGGTGGGACTTCTTTCTGTTATGTCCCCCTCATTTCTTCCTCCTGCTCGCTACCTGTCGCCTTTTCTTTGGAAGGTAGGAGTGTATCAGTCTTCTCACCAATATCTGTAATAGTGAGGATACCTTGTGCTTCGTGCTTTGCCTCGTCTAACTAGGATAAGTGGCTAATGGGCATAGCATTAATACCAATAGTTTGAGGGCAGTTAGAGTCCAGTGGTCAACCTCTCCACTTGCAGTCCTAAGGGCATAATCACTTCTTTCTGCCTTTGATCCAGTTTAAGTTTCTTTTTTTGTTTTTGGAGTCCAGGCGCAGACCAGTTTGAAAGGGAAAGTAAGCCAGTTCCAGTAGGAGTGGAAGTTGAAGGCCTAAGGGTTGCAAGCCCATCCAATTCAATTGCAGAAAAAATAGAAACCTATGTCGATTCAGCCGAAGGGAATACGATACCTTTCATACATTTCCTAGTTTCCTGCTGCAATTTGGATATTTAAGTTTTCTGATTTACTTGAAATAGGCTTTCTCCCGACCTGTCGTAATCTACTCCTTTTGATTCCATCCGTAGTCTCAGTGCCCTTCGATTTATTGCAGTCAGTATAAGTAGTTGCTTATAAGGAGTAGTTGCTAGTCTCATCTCAGTCCGAGGAGGGGTAAAGTCATAAGGTAATCCTTCTATAGAATATGTTGCTACCTACCTTGTTGGATAGCTTGGATACCATTCCGTCCTACCTTGGATAAAAGGTTATCGGGCAAAGGCACTCCCTCGTCTTGTCATATGATATGACGAGTTATTTCCTCCCTGAGTTGAGTCTGTAGAAGCTAGTGAGGAGTGGATTGACTTTTTACTTGTATTGGCATTGTCCCAGAAGTTCCTATTTCCATTGCTGGAGTGAGATCAAGTGAAAGCCAGTTATTTGCTCTCTTGCTAAGCTCTTTTATAAGGCCTAAAACGGCGAGCGAATAGGGTCGATTGCTGTCTTTTTTTCCCTTTTTTTCTTTTCTGCCAGCCATGACTATTCTGCTTTCGAACGAGTTGTTGCAGAGCTAGTTGCAGCTTCCATTGCTAATGCCTTCGAGCGAATTGTAGTTGCTTCTGCCTCCGCCTGCGATCCAGCGTAAGATGCATTTCCAGTTGAGGTTGCCCTCTCTTTTTTGGTAAGCCTTATGATTTCTACTATCTACAAAAGGAATTTTCTAACTTTTCTTCAAGTTTGCTTGCTCGCTATGAAGCTTGCTGTATCGCTTTGCTTGAGTACTCACCTTCAGATGCGTTAAGAAAGGATCTTTTAGGTTAAGCCCTTACCATTCACCAGTCCAGTCCTAATTCTTTACATGGGAGGGAATAAGTTAAGAAAGAAAGTACTTCTCCTGCCGATAGCCGATTGATTACCTGGAGTGTAAAAAAGGAGCATATTTAATTGGAAGATCTTTCCTGCAGGACCTTTTTCTATCAATTTCAATTGAATAAGAGAAGGTAGAAAAGAAAGGGATTGATGGCCGGGCCATGAGAAGGAAGACTTGTTATATGCTTAACACATGCGAATTGAAGAAGCTTATTTCATTCATTTCCCTTACCAGCTTTAGTAGCGGGCCCTCTAGGCATGAAATAGGGGAACTCCATTTTTTAGGTATCAGCCTCAGGTTTTGTTAGTGAGATAAAGATCCTGTTGTGGAAATTCCCAACTGGATTAATCTTTTGATTCGATGTAGCACAGGATGGAGTGGGGAATTCCGTTGACAAGGCCGCCGACCGGAAACTACCTGGGAAAGAAGCTTAGCAAGGATCTATTTTAGCATTTCGGATCGGACCATGTTGAGCAAAGACGGGGGCGAAGGAAAGGGAAAAGCAATAGCTCGCCCGGGAGCCTGTCTTTTGGAAGGACGTGCTTGGGAACTAGAACCCACAGCTAGTGCCCATTGCATCCTACCGGCAATTCCCATTCATTCCTCGGTCTCACTTTCTAAAATGAAGGTTCTTGCGCCTGCCCTCTCTTCCCGCGAGTCCGTCTTCCAGCCTATATTGGACCAGGTCAAGCCCAAAAGTGAGCCCATTTTGTTTGGCCCTTCTACCGCCCTTTCGAAAGGGGAGTCTTTTATTCCCTAATTCCAAATGACAACGATTCCTCATCTCTCCGATCTTACCAATACTCTTTGAAACCTCCTTTCTTGTATACAACCTCCGGTCTTGCCAGCCAATGAGCTTGTCAACCGAGTCTCAGTGCTATCACTTGGATATTGAACGAATCGACTCTCTTTAAACAGATTCAGTACTTGCTTCCGGGGAACAAGACCCTACTTCGTCCTAAGGCTCTTCCATCTATCCTATTATAGGTGTTGCCCCTGTCCTGTCTCTGTAATCGATCGAAGGCATTCTTCTAAAGATCTACGTTGGACCCGGGATTCATTTTGATTCTCCCTTTCTGATGCATACCGCGGTAACAAAGAAAGGAGATTTTGTCCTTCTGCCGTATCAGCTCCAAAGGCAATACGTGATGGTCGTTTTCCTTGAAATTTGTATTAAAGTAAAGAGAAGGCCTTCTTTCTTATTTCGTGTCATAAATGAGGAGGTTATGACTCGATGTTACTAATAGCAAGTAGGGGCCCAAGTTCTCAATATGATCGGGTAGAGCCAAGGCCATTATCTGGTAATTTGCTTTCTTCAGCAGCATCGAGGTATGTTCGAATCCTTTCATTTTAAGGAATTGGTTGGTCGTACAATAACAAGTATTATAGTATATAGTCTTCGATAAAAGAAACAAAAGAAACAAAAAAAGAATTGGAACAATTAATATTCGTGATGCAAGCATTGCTGTATTAGATCCAAAGGTTTTTCTTGACCTAGCTACAAGGATGGGACTCTAAAATATTGAAAGAAAAAATGTAGAACCTAAAATAAAAGGAAAAGAACATAGGAATTACTAGTCTTAGAATCGAGTTAGACCAAAATAAAGGTTTGATTTCTTCGAGCGATCGTGCGATACTTTTTTTCTTCTTATTCGAGATATTATGTGCAATTAAGAAACCTACTACTGAATCTAATAAGTTAAAGTAAAGTCAAAGTGTTAGTTGGTTGTTGTTCGTTCCAAAATAGAAAATGGATTCGATACAATTTCTTTTTTTTATTATTTTTTTTTATGAGTTCCCATATCTCGGTAATGGGGTCTGTTGATTCGGAATCACGCTCTGTAGGATTTGAACCTACGACATCGGGTTTTGGAGACCCACGTTCTACCGAACTGAACTAAGAGCGCTTTCTTATCACAGTAGATACGATTGTAAAGAAAAGGATTCTTTTTGTACCTTCACTACATCTTGCATGCATCTAGTATCATTAAATGAAAAATTTTTCATGTCAAATTTGAATCGATCTTAATGGATCCTTCGTTACTGCCCAGAGGAGAAGGTAGGGATGACAAGATTGGAACCCGTGCCGTGACATTTTGTATCCAAAACAAAGACGCTACCAAGCTGCGCCACATCCCTTTCAATTGGTCTACGGTGTCATTGTAGAGAATCTCTGCCCTGTTTTCCACATCGTTATTTCCTCCATCGATATCCAATTTCTCTTGCCATTTCTTCTTTTTGGTTTTTTTTTATTTATATACTCAATATCATCCCGCCGCTCCTACCAACGCTTACTTACTTATGAGCAAAAAGGGTTAAAAAAAATCAGCCCTTTGAATAAGCGAGGCTTTCCCGATAGAAATAGTTGCATGCGAGGAGATCCCAATTCCGTGTATCCGGTTAAGCAAGCCCTGCCGCCAGCTTCCACCCAGACAAAAAACATGAGCGCCTAGCGCGAAAGGTTGCTTTACTAAATAATATAAGGCGCGTTAGCGCTTTAGTTTTCAATAAGGGGCGGAGCTTGAAGAAGCGAAGCGAGCCTAGAGTAGCAGCCTATTACGTTTTTCAGGCCCCTTTACTTGATATTCTATTAGTAAAGCGCCCCTATAGAGTAAGGGTCTTCTGCTATCAATGAAACCGAAAGAAACACAAAAATCCAGTGCGTTTTGTATAGATCGAGACTTGTAGCTTGATTCTTTAGTCATTCCATACTGGGAAGAATTGCAGGAAATCGTTCGATTCTTCCTATTTCTCAATGATATCCGACGATCAAGACAATTCCCGTGAAACTTTTTCATTTCATAGAAGTGAATTCTTATTCTTACAAAGCAAATAGCATTTCCTATTGATTTGTCCCCTGGACTGGATCTATTCTTCTTTTTAATTATCCGTCGCTACGCTGTTCCCAAGGACTGGCAAAATCGAAATAGGGAATGAGGTAAGGACCTCTTCTCTCTGACGTAGCCAAAGTGAGAACCATTCGACCGAGGTCGAGATCTAAGCCGGTCTATAGCACAGGTGCTGCAGTGAAAGATTCCGCCGTAGCTAGATGCCTTGAAGAAAGAGCAAAAAGACTCACTTTGGGTCCATGGCTCCAGTCAAAAGGGTCCTTCCCCCCTTTGAAGAAAGCCCTGATCGTAGACCACCCTTTGCCATTCTTTTTCCAATGAGGAGTCCGACCGATGAACCGTGGGAGCATCCCGGGCAAGATCTATGGCTTCAGCTGCGGCTAAGCGAACTACCTATTCTATATCTTCTTGAGAAGTGAATATGAGAGAAAAAGCTTTCACATAGTGGGAGGCTGGCCTTCTCTCTTCCCAATTCTCCCAATGAGACCTCTTTCACTCACTTAGTGGACGACCCAGAGGACGTGAATAAAGCCCCCTTTTGCCTCATCCCGATCTCCCTGAAAAGAGGGTGAAGTAGCGGCTCCGCTCCCTGGGGTGGAGTCGAAGCTATGGCACCAGACAGTCAAAGAGATTCCTTCCCGAACCACTCGTGTAGTCTTCTTCCTGCCTCCCAGTTAGACCCTATCTCGCTTTCCAAGTCTCATTTGAATGAGGCGCCGCCGCTACTAAATGCAACTCTCATTTCAACATTCTTTCTTCTCTATTGGCCTAGATAACCTCTCTTTCCCTACAAGGCACTAGAAGGTCGACCCCACTTTCCACACTATGTTTACTTGACTCCTGAGCCCAGCCATTCCCCGCCACTCTTTCACACAGCAGCAAGGGCTTTGTCATAAGAAGCAGCACTCTCTTGTCCACTTCGATAGCTTTCGTCAGTCTCTTTCATACATCGTTCCGGGGTTGGATACCCCCTCTTTCTGGCGGGCCTTCTTTCCTCTGCTTCCTTGTGCTTCTGAGATCGCTAGCAAGTTGCCATTGACTGATTCACCAAGCCAAGCATTGGAGCAAGCGAGGAAGACCGCTTTTTCCATCATCCAAGTCCATCTCCGGTCCCCTTCTCCCTCAAAGCCCCTTCTCTATCTCTGTAACTAGAGAGGTAGGCAAACTTGAGTTTTTTTCCACCTCGATTCGGGATGTCGGAACACCAACCCGCTCATCCCCCTAAAGATCCTCCACTTCCCCTTTCGGATCCGAGGTACCCCTCTTGGGAACTACTACTTCTTTGGAAGAATCGCTAGATCCAGTTGCAGTGCGACTAACTCACTTCATCATCTTGATACCTTACTCTTAAGCTATTTCGATGTGTCGGTGGGGAAGGAAGAACTATTGGGATAGAGTTTCTTGTTCAAGTGATCCGGAAAGGGAAAGGGTTTACTACCATTTTGGCTCTGTTCCTAGCGCGCTAAGTGAAGAAGCAGATCGAAACCAACCAAAAAGGTACCAGAATTCCATGAGTGCTTTCACGAGATGAATAATCAAAATGTCTGGGCTTTGATGAAAGAGCGAGATTAGCTCCATTAGTCCCATTCTCGTATTTTATGTTCCACTCGTGTACCAAACAAATCATAATTGAAAGACGAAGCGATCGATCAGTTGAGATAGAGGAGAGAAGACAGGGAACTCGATCGATGAGGCAACCCGATTCCACTACTGATTGATCAATCCCAGGAACTGACTTGAAAGTAAAGCGGAACTCTTTTTTAAAATAACTTTCGTTGCTAAAGCCCTTTCTTTTCACTGAAACCGTAGTGAAAGCGATGCGTTCTGTAAGTTTGGTAGCTGTGACAAGGAAGAAGCTGTTCTTGTTCTCGAATCAGCAGTTTTCGCAATTGAAGAAGAATTGGCTGCTGGAGGAAGGTTTGACAAAATGGAATCAATAGCAAAAGGAAGAAGGATTCATCCCAGAAGGAGACCTTCCCTGCCTCCCTTCGGCTTTCGGAGTTGTGAACTAAGCGGACTTTGCATTGGCAGCTGATCTTCTTCCGATCCTCACTCGGGATTACTCCGGATGTCAATCAGTCCCCTCGCTTTCCTTCCCCTAGTGCGACTCCTACTGCTTGCCTTAGCCTTAGTATGAATCGCATTGAGCTAGAACTCGGTAGCGAGCCTGCCTTGAAAACAGACTGCCAGCTGGGAGTTCTGATTGATTAGCGAGTATAGTCTGTGTTAAAGAGTCTCTTCCCTCTTATTTCTTTGCTTTTCATAGCTATCTTTCGTACCTATAGAGAGAAGAGGGATAGGCTAACCATCGCTCTTACTCTCCTTAAGTAAGAAAATAGACTGGTGAGAACAGAAATCCTGTTGAAGCAAATGCCTGTGCTCCTCTTTCTTTCGAGTTCACCTCTAAGAACTGAGGTTAGGGCTTTCTTTAACTCTTTGATTAAAGGAGGGCAGCGATGAAAGTTATCTGGGCTTCCTCTAGTCTTAGAAAAACGAAATGTAGAACTATGGCACAGCTACCAGCCAAAGCAAATCATTTAATTCGACTATCCTTCCCGCCTTAAGAAAGAAAGCGTGACTCTAACCCGGAGACTTTTTACCTTGACTCTTTCGGTATCGGTATGCCTTCGATGATTACTGCTTTAACGCTAAAGCCCTTCTCTTCGGCAAGTTAGGAAGCGACGAACTCTTCCCTCACCCGAAGGCGAGCGAGTGCACTACATTGAGTAGGAATGAGGAATAGAATCCGCTCTTTCCGCTTTTCATTCCTCATGCACTGAGAAGTAGCATTTCATGCCTCATGCCAGCGTTCAGTTCAGTTCCTATTGAGGATATTCTATTCAAAAAAAATTGATAGAGTAAGATTCATATGGAGTCTATCCCACTACTTTCAGTCCCACGGCTGATGATTCAATTCATCTGCACACCGCTTATTCAACAACGGCTATTTGAACAACGGGTCTTCATCCATGAGCTCCCACTACCACTAGCACCGGTTATTCCACATAACCAGGAAGGGAATCAGGTAAGGCAGATTCTAGAACAGCGGTTGATTCAAGACTGTTCTTTCTGTGCTCGTGGCTATCTTTACTAGAATGAATGTGCAGTTAAGTTCTGAGCCTTTAGGGCTCAAAGACTAGCAGTTGAGTCAATAGCAGCAGTTAGTAATTCAATTGCAAACAGAACACCAGATACGAGAACAATAAGAATTCATACTCCAAACTACCAGCTCATTCCCCTCCTTCCTTTTGAAAGCGGACATCTGCCCAGGAAAAAGACACTACCTTTTTGAATTGAAAAAGCCGAAGGGGCGAACGAGCGCTGCGGTAACGAGCCGTAAGAAAGATGAGCAGAGCATTCCTTCCACCGGCCCTTATAGGAGTAGGGGGCGTGGTGAGATAGATAGACGTCCAATCTTGCAGCAGCTAGTTGCTCGGCCTTAGTCTTGGGCTGATCTCATACTTCAATCAAGCCCTTCGTACTTCGATCCAATCAATCGATCGATCAAGAGGCTAATCTCTTTTGTTTAGGTCGGTAACTAAAAAAAAAAGAAAAGAAAGTCCTCGCTTTCTCTTGAACAAGGGAAGGGCAGCATAGCATTAGCTTCAATTGAACAAGCTCAACCTTGAAAAAAAAAAGAAAGGCGGTAGGCCGTTGAACGCTTCAACTTGGCCACTGAAGAAGGCGAAAGCTGGGCGAGAGACTAGGCCAACTTACTTCTTACTGCCATGCCATGGTTTAAGCTTTAGGCTCCATAGACGGAACTATGTATTAGGTATTAGGGAGGGGAGGAGAGAAAGAACGCATGCATGGAGATTCTGTCTCTCGGAGGTTCGAGAATCTATGAAAGGACATCTAAGACTAAGAAAAAATTCAAGGAAGTCCATTACTGAGAGAAGTGGTGATCTCGTCTTGCTTGCTGGGAGAAAGGAAGCTTCCGGACCACCTTTTCCAGCCAGATAGCGAGCGATCACTCAGCAATGAACACTAACTGAAAGCGGCCGGGAATGAGTACCTATCCCTTACGGGAATCGAACCCGTGTCTTCGACATGAAAAGACGATGTCCTAACCACTGGACGAAAGGGACCAAAAAGCCATTCTTCATATACCTCAGCTCCGACAATAGAAGTGGTTCGTTTTGTTTCTATACGCAATTCAAGATTTCGTTTGTGTTCATGTTGGCGATTTCTGATGTGAATTCGGCGGGTCGTCCCCCCTTCCTATGGGTTCCCCCACCGACCCAGTAACACACCAACCACGCCCCTTCCCTTTCTCCGATCATAAAGCCCCCTGATCCCTTTCTTTGTCTTTCATCCCCCCTGAACAGAATAAGTAAGGCCCCGTTCTTTCTAATTAAAAAAAAAAAGAAAATAGGGGCGAAGCGCCCGTTTGAAGTGGCGAAGGCCCATGCTAAAGTAAGAAAGAAAGTACGTTAAGGTTACGAAGTCACTTAGTCGAACTATAAAGAAAGGGAGGCTAAGCTTACTTCGTAAGGTCAGCTGGTTAAGGAAAGCTCAGGTTATGAAATCGCTTAGCCGTTAATTAATTAAGTAGTAGTAAGGCGTCGGTACGGAGTTGCGTCAGCTGTAGATATAGACTAGGCTAAGGGACGGACTTCATCTCTTCTATTCTCTTTACTTACACCTTACACTTCCGCTGAGTCTAACGAGGCTTAGGTACGGAGCCTTCCACTGTGGACCGGGACTACGCAAAGGTAGAACACCATAGAAACTTCGCTGACTTTCTCATAAACCTTGATTTCGCTACGAAAAAAAAGAACCCGGAATAGCGGAAATAGGTTCGTGTTCCGCTTTCAAAGTAAGTTGTCTTTGCCCAAGTGTGAACTGCAGACGACTCTCCAGTGGTTCCATTCCTTCTTACTTTACTTTTGGGTCAACCCAACCCGAATGGGAATAAGAGGGTCAGCCAAACAGCGGGCAGCTCCACTTTGTACATTTTCTGAGGCAGACCAATCAGGTTTAGAAAAGGGAAGGGAACTTCTCACCGAAGGAGGCAGTAGGAATGAAGGAGGCGGGAAGCTACCGCTTCTAGAATGCAAGCTTATCCTTGACTTTTTTTAGAGCGTACCGCTATAAAAAAAGGTTTTTGGATGAAGTAATTGGAGTGACAAATGGTTACGGTTGCGGAAACCGGAGAAAGTCGGGAACCGTCGGTTACCTTTTGAATCAAAGTAGCGACGAGCCGAGTACTACGACTACAGGGGGGGCAAAGCTTCTACGACAGCTTCGCTTCCTCGTCGCTTCTTTCTGGCGACTAGCTTCTCAAGTGGGTGGCTTGGTAAGCAAGCTACCTTCAGCATCGGTAAAATCCCTATCAATAATAGGCCGGAATGGTGGGGAAGGAGGCCCTCCCTACTTCAATGGAAAGGGGGAATCGCCGTTTCACAGCCGCTCCTCTACAACTACCTTTCGCCTAACATGATCACGAACGAAGACAGAGAATTGCGTAGATAGGAGGACGAAACGAACCAACCCACTTGTCCTGATCGGAACGATTGAAGAAAGAAAGAGAATGGTGGCCCCTTTCGCCCAGGGGACATCGTCGGAGAACAATGTCGGGGACAGGGCGAGAACCTTCCGTTGGTTACGCCCTTTAAGGGTTGGTTCTTCCATATTTAGATATGGAGATAGATCCAGATAGAGATCTATATCTTTCTATTTTTCGATAGAAAGAACTATTGAGAAATGGATATTGATCTGGTTTCAAGATCTATAAACAAGAGAGATCCCCAAATATCCATTTGAAAAAAGAGATGAATAGATAGGGCGGAGCCAGCTGAAGGAAGGTCGCGTGAGCGCCCCTGCAATCTTTCTAAAGCAACAAGCGAGAAACTTGACTTTGAGAAAGAAGCGCCAACTATTCTAATATTAGTAAAGGCGCGTTAGCCTATCTATAGTAAGGGGCCTTTTCTTGCTCGTTAGCGCCCCCCTACCCCTATTCTATTAGTTTAGTCATAAAGGAACTCAAGGAAAGCCTTTTCTTTTGACAACCTTACGGGAAAAGATGCGCTCAAGCATGCGAAGAAAGCTCTTCGAGCTTCCCTTATATTATAGAAAGGTTTGTAGAAAGGGGCTTCTTAAAATATCCCATAAATAAAGTAGGGGCTTCAAAGCTTGTAGTTTAAGGGTGCGCAGGTTTGGAATCCTATACAAACAAGGGGCTAGCGCGCAATGGCTTTCTCTGATAGGGGCTCGCTTCTTCAAGCTCCGCTTGCTGCTTTTCATTTTGATAGGAGTAGGTGCTTGCTGCTCGTCAAAGCCGTAGCTGGCTGTCTACTAAACGAGCCTTCACTGCCCGCCCGGCCCCTATCTTTAATCTTAAGTAAAGTGAAGTCAAATCAATGAAGTGAACAGCCCAACCTCTTTGTTTGAAGCTTTTCCAGGAAGCTTCTACTTGTTGAAGCTTTTCTTCCCCTAATTCCAAAACACAACAATAGACTTGCAACTATAGTATAGGAAAAAGCTTCTCTTTGATAGCGGTCATAGGGGGGTTCAGAAAGGATCTGATCGTAGATAGAGACTTAAACCTGTGCGGGGGTAGGGGCGGATGTAGCCAAGTGGATCAAGGCAGTGGATTGTGAATCCACCACGCGCGGGTTCAATCCCCGTCGTTCGCCCATCAATAAATGGACCATTTGTTACGGAGACACAAGACAAACCTAGAAAGCATTTTTTCTGCAAGTAATCTCGAGGCTTTCAAACGCATCCAAGCAATTGGTATCCGATTGAAACATAGAAACCATAGATTCGCGTCGCCTACTTGCTGAAAGCACAAATGGAATGGCTGATCATTTATTGTATGAAGTTTTTAAGACCTCACTAATCAGCCTTAAACTTTTGAGTTCATAATGAATGAAATGAACCCCCGGATGAAGAGAAAATATCCCCTCCCTTTTATTTTACTAAACCATGGGGAGTCCCGAGTAGTTTACCGGGCAAATTTAGTTGTCGTGACGATACCTTTCTTAGTGGAAGATTGGAAAAGACTTCTCTTCATCACGAGACTGATCGGATCTGCCGTAGACACCCGAGAAACCCCCACAAGGCAGGCTAAAAGAGTAAGAGGACAACAAGCAAAGAGTTATGCTTTCATTTCTTTGTTGAGATTGAAATAAAGTTATTTTGAAAGGGGGTAGGTATAATGCACGCAGGCCAAGTCAAGAAAAGGACTTCCTTACTTTTCTTTCATAGTAGTCTTAATGACTAGTAGTTTGAAGCCTTAAGAAACCGGTTTTTTTCGGCGCTCGGTTCCTTCGTCTTAAGTCAAGTTCAGTTTACTTTTTCGATTTGGAACTCTTAGTCGAGCTGATGGCGAGATCGATTTTTTGTTCGAGGTTCAAGAGAAAAGAGAGGAACCACCGCCCAATGATGCTTTTACGAAAGTACGGTCACCGGTGGCGAATACCTTCTCGACACTATCGAACCTAAAATCCACTCTCAATCGCTCTTTTTAGTGAGAGGAATGGTTTTCGTATCCTGGACTTAAGGAAGGCAAAAAGTGCCCTATCTGCCTTTAAGTGATAGGGGGGCAGTGCCAATTGTTTGTTTTCAAGTCAAGCTCCGTATCCCTATCTCTTTTTAGGTTGGCATAACAAAGAAAGAGAGTGCCAAGAAACAACACATACCCATAACTTTTGGTTGGAAGGTTCGGGATCGTCAGGGAGCCCCTATTAAGTAAGTCCAAAGTTCTGCCGCGAGAATTCACAGGTTCGTTCATTTACCAGCACTAGTTCGTACCTTAGCAAGCAAGCTGCCGCGACCTCCGGTCTGCAAGCACCTCTGGTCCTAAGCACCCCCGGTCTCCAGGCTTAAGGCAACAGGGAGACAAGCTTGAAAGCCACACTTGCACACGACACTTGCTCGTTTCTTTCTGACTTGGTGCTTTCAGTCCTGTCGAAATTTTTTTTCACTTCTTTGGTTTGTGTAAGCCTTCAAGCCAAGTGAAAATGGAGAGCGTTTTTCACTGATTTGATTGGTGGATCGGTCTGGTTCTTGCTTTAGTTTTTTTCTTGCGCACTTGACCATGGGATGGTTGAGTGCCCTATTCGAGAAGGCCGATGGATAGACCCAATATCTATCCGTACTCGCGATCTGGGGAGTACCTAGGTAACTTATAAGGCCTCTACATTGAGGGAAAACCTGCTCTACGTGAAAAAGGAGAAGTTCACTTTTGCATAACCTCTGTTTTCTTTTCCTTGGGCATTGGAACAATCACAAGTGCAGGAAATAACTGGTTGATATAAGAAGATCTCTGACCATATGGTCTTAAGTTGAGTATAGTACTCAGCAACAGTCATATCCCCCTGACTAAGATTTGGGACTTCTTATTCAAGCTGGAATATCTTAGCTTCATTTCCTATGGAATAAAGATCATGGAGATAAAGGACCATACCTGTTTAGCCGATGCCATAAACATAAGACTGGTAGCAATTGTAGGCTCAATTGCATTGAGAAGCCATGACATGACCAGCTTCTTTGTGGCACTCCAGTCAGCCATCTTGGTCTCACTCATATTGGGGATCAGAGACAGAAGGACAGCGGGCTGATACATGAAGCTCCATAAACGCTTTCCTTCAATGACCGATGAAAGGCGCTAGAATGCCCATTTGCTTTCATAGACCCTACTCCCCTCGGCTTCGACCCAGAAGTTGAACTAAGTAGAAATGATTGGCTTGTTTGCGTAAAGCCGTAAGTTCAGATTCACTCAGAGATAGAAAATGCTCTTTCCCCTGCGTTCCGTAAACTGACCTTACCTCATTCCTCTCCAACTCCCGTTCCGCTTGGAAGAAAGCCGGGAGAATTCGCTTACATGGTCTTCCTAAACGCCCTGAAATAAGGCACATACCGCCAGTTATTTTCTATCTCTTATCTTCTTTTGTGACTGAAGCCCTTGCCTCATGGTTTAGCTAGCTTATTGCTTATTCACCCCCGCTTTACTGCTCTTACCAAAGAGAGTTTCGCATACGAAATCCCTTTTGATTTGAAGAAATTCATCTAAAAAAAGAAATAGCAATATCAGGCATTACATAAGTAGAGGTAGGATGTGTAGGAGACTTTCTTACCGTTAGAGATAAGACGCCAAAGATTGCGAGGCGAGAATCTGGGAGCTTTATAATACCGTGAGCCAAGCCAAGAGAAGGAGTCGTAAGATTTTCTTTCATAGCATAGAAGGTCTTGATGTAATTGCTTCTACTGGGACTGGGATTGGCTAAGTTTCAGAGATGTAGCGTCTTTCCTCGTCTTATCTTAAAGAACCTCAAATGCGTAATCAAGGGGACCCATTTCTTCTGTTGGCGCAGAGGACTCAGATGGCTTTGACTGAACTAATAGAATAAGGCTTTTAAGCTCGGAAGTCACATCAGTCTTTTCTAGCACTACGATGTGTCTTATATTGTTACGTTTTAAAATGCGTAGCGAAAGCTCTGAGGCCAGATATTCTCTTTTATCAACCATAGGTATAGGTCTCTTACCAGCTTAGCTCCTTTCTTCAACTCCAAAGGAAAGCCTTATCCTTCTTCTGGGAAGGTAGCAGGGGAGTAACTGAAAAGCAGACCAGACCTTTAATCTCTTTTCGAGTATCCGATTTAGATTAAAATCATAGAATCAGCTCTTTCCGGAGTATCCACTTTGGGATATTATCTGCCGCCCTCGGAGAAGTCTTAAGTTTAAAAGATGTGAAGCGCTAGTGATTTCAGATATGGAATGGCATTCTTACTTTCTACGATTCTTATAGCCGTTCTTTTTACAAGTACAGGGGCTTAGCTTTTTTTTATAAGGCAAGTCAGTTTTAACTGTTAACTCTGCAGGGCTTTAGCAAGGCGACCAGAGGGAGGTCGCTACATGCCTTCGCCGAATCCTATCCTCTCATGCCCGGTCCAGAACGTCACATCTTATACTAATCTGATTAAGGGATAGTCTTTATCAGCAAACTCTTTTCCCGGAACGCGATTGCTTTCCATCTTTTTCGACTCCTGCTTTCCACCCTCTCTCTTTCTCGCGATATCTATTCCACTCGTTCCCTTACGGACCAGTGACTTCATCCCAGTTCCGGCTTGCTTCGCACAGGCAACACAAGCCAGGAGCGAGAGGAACGAGCGTAAGACTTTACGCGATATCTTGAGAAAGGGAGAGCGTAGTACTTTACGCGAGTAAGAGAACTTTTGGAATACTTGGAGCGAGAAGGTTGAGAGGAGTGGGGATGTAGCTCGTTCTCTATCGGTCTCACCTCTACGCCCCTTACCCGAAACCATGTCTTATTTCGCTTTCTCCAATCAGGGAACTTCCGAGGGAAGGCCCGAGATCTTCAATCTTCCACTGGATTAGCTTTCTCGTTGGATGAGCATTTAGTCTCCCTCTAAAGGAGCTTGTTAAGCATGGTCATCACTACAGGTTTTTACTCCTGAGAACTTCACCAAAAGCCTCTTTTCCACGACATGATGGCTTCAGCGGGTGGACTTTGTATTACCCATCGTCTCGTATTGCGGGCATCTCCTAGTTCAATGGTCTTCATAGCGTAGAAAACTGCGCTGCCGAGATCATCGGTAATTGGGACCATAATGGCCATGAAGAGTTGTTCCTGGAGTGGCCAAATAAGGAGCAAGTAAGAAGAGGCTGGCCCGGCAACAACCCCATATGTAGCTAAAGTATCATTTTAGGTAAAGAAAGCCCGTAACAGCTAATCGTATGATGAATGCATTTCTTCTTGAGGTGAATCGTGGTCGTGGACCCTTCCCCGCTCCCTCTTTTTCTACAAGAGTTGCAATCGCAGCTTTCATTTTAGTCGTACATGCAGTCGGCACTGGAATATGACTACCTCTATTGATTGAAGACTTTTTCTTGATTTGCGAGAGTGCCAACCCATCGTATATATCGTCATTAAGGATAAGCGCTTCGCTCGCATGCGGGGCGTCAGACGATCTCGGTACTAAACGAAATTCAAGCGTGTGAATGAGTCGCTTTAGGTGCTTGTACGACACCAGCGATAGACTAAGAGTATATAGATAGAAGAAAAAGCGAGGCTCGTATTAGTTGCCTTCTCGCCCAACGGCCTATTAGAGCAATAGCTTCGCAGTGACCCGTTGAAACCATCCTCACGGGCGTTTAGGCTTGACTAAGTGGGGGGTCTTTTTGACCATCATCTAGTGGTTCAAAGAAAATTAGAGTCTGTTTTTGGAAGAAAAAGTTGGTTTCTTTCTTCTTCTTCACATTTCTCTGCAAATCCATTCCCATCTAGGATGAGTAAGCATCGGTGCATTTCCCAGAAGGCTTTAGGCTAACTCATCGATTTTAGTTTAAGAATGGATCGTAAGACATGATGCCCTTACTTGAAAGGAAGGTATACAAGGTTCCTTAAAAGATCGCTTTGTAGAAATGAAATTGGCTTTAATCGACTCATCTAAGAACCATCTACGTGCTAGACCCGCCGACCTGTGAGAAAGAAGGAATTCTCTGTCAAAAGTCAGGAAAGACCACCGCCCTACTTAAGAGCTAGACGGTAAGAACGATTCCAGCTTTGACTTTGATCGCACTTACTCTAACGAAATCCTACCCTTGAGAACTTAGGTCAAGCCTAACCTCACTCGAGGATGTTATCTTAATTACAGTCCCTTGAGAGAAGAATAAGAAGTCGTGGTGACTCTGGGCTTGTTCTGCATTTTTTGTCGATTTCTTTCTTAGTGGATCGAATCAATATGACAAGCGTCCACCCTTCATCAATCAAACTATCAACTAACGGCTGGATAGAAAGATTCTTTCTCTCTAAAGGAGGTCAGCTAGAGCGGCTTCCACCGAGAGAAAAGTCCCACATCTGATTCACGTGCAAAGAAGATTGACTGATGCCATACTCTTCTATAATAGTTATTCTAGTGCAGCTAGGAGAGCTAACTAAGACTAGGAGCTGATTCTATACCAGTCACAGCGGATTCTGGGCATCAATGCACTAACTCCTTCGCTGTCTTGTTTGCCTTTCTTCCGTTTGACCGGACAGACTCACACTCGGACTGACCGATGGCATTTCTTCCCTGGCTTGGAACCGTTGTACAGCTACTATTCAAAAAATCATTCCCTCTTGCCCGTACTTCTTTTCCCTTCTATTCTGAACTTCAAGACAACTGCTTTCAAGCCAAGAACCGGAATGCTTTGCTGAGGTGACTATCAACTCAAAGATCCGATTCGCTATCCGAAGATCACATTCGAGGAAAGAGAGTCAAAGAAAGGAGATTGCTTTAAAGAAAGAAGCGATTGGACTTCGCGCTGGGAATGCAAAAGACAGAGTGAGAGAGAGCGGGGAAGGAATGCTATCGACAGATCTGCCCTTACTAGACGAAATTCCTAAGGCACCGAAGAAGGGCTATTCAAAGCATCGAGAATAGGAATTTTTTTAACATCTACACCCAATTTTAATAAGGATAGTGGAATTCCGTCCTAAGGAAAAGTCTTAGGTAAGGAGATCTAAATTCTATTCTTTGTGGCATAAGTGAAAGTCTCTATTTCACTTTCAAAAAGAAAGCAGTCTACACTAAATTCCCTCTTCGATACTAAGAATAGGGTGGATGCGAAAAATACGGTGTTTGAAGGAAGAATAGAATAGGGTGTTGTCTCTTTCTAGTAAAGAGAATCATTCCTATCATCTCATGACTGTAAAGCTATGGGATTAGCGATCTCAGATGTTTGCATCATGATGCCGAGAACCGTCTGCATAACATCGAATCGTCTGCTATTTCTTTCCCGCAAACTGATTGACCATACATTTGAGGAAAAAGGCTACGCTCCTTCAAGCCTTTGAAACAAGCCCCACTAATAGCATTAGGGAAGGGAGGAAGAAGGCACGAACCCCCCCCTACCGGACACTGCCCCTTTTTACCCTTCTTTCTCCGCATGGTCCCTATGGCCAGATGGCTTTGCGACAAGATTCTGCTTGGTGTCTGCAATGCAATTGCTCTCAAGGAGCTGCGCGTCCTCGACCTCGGAGGTTGCTCCTTAAAATTCAAAGATGTTGAATTAGACTTTGTAGTACCTACTTTCACCTGAGAGACGGAATTGTGCTTCTTATGTTGCAATCCACAAGATCCGCTTCATTGAAATCCAATTCTTGCTTTGTATTAGGGGCTTTGAGGCGATACGATTGGGAATTCTCCTTCTTCTTGTTTTTATACTAGGATTCTTAGTTGACGCTGATGGTTTAGCCACGTGGCTAGCTTTAAGACCACTTGTCTCCCCCTTATCACAATCAAAGGTTGCTCCAGTAAATGGAAATTCTTATGTCGGTGCCGGTATAGTCTTGATCAAGTTACGCAAAGTCTGGCATGTGTCCTTGAGTCCTCTTCTGCCACGTGTCGCAGGGCAGCAAACCTAGATCCATTGACCGTATCCGAGTACTCCTGCTAGCACTGACTGTCTGCTTTCCACTAGGCTGCAATCCGGCATCTTTCTTACCCGTGCGCACGCATCTCGCTTCTTGCTCCCTGACTCTGACGGCCTTTATGGGTTTGGACACGTGCCCCTTCTCCTATTGGTGCTATCTTGTGGTCCCGGATTCGTAGGCTTACCACGTGGCTGATTCCTCTTGCGACGTCTGTTGGGAGTTAGCATCCAAGGTCCGAAAGGCCTTTCTTCCGACCCGACTTGCGGATCCGGGTTTGGGAGAACATCCATGGCCGCCTCCTTCTTTTTTTCTGCAACCTCCTCTGCCGCCGGTGAGTCTTCTCCATCAGTCTGATTTTGCTTCGGACAAAGCTCCATCCGGTTCTTCCCCACACTCAAAGCATATAATATAAGATGGAAGCCTTCGTCTTTGACCCTCTGGATGTCATCATTAAGAATAAACTGAGGAACTAGTGGTTTTTTCAAGTCTACCTCCACACACACACGTGCATATCGACCCCTAGATGAATCCACTGTGCATTCATTGATAAGATAAGGTTCATTAAAAAAGTAAATCGGGATCTCTGGGAGACGCACCCAGACTAAGGTAGATGAGAGAGTATCCTTGGATGGTCTGAAGTTTGGTCTCCACTTGAGTTAAATAATGCCCTATAAACCACCCAGGGACCTTTAGAGATAGTCCTTTTTAGAATCTAACCAGAAAGAACCCATGATCCAGATCGATCATTTCAAAGCCAAGCTCCAGTCCCCAAAGCTCAGAAACTTTCTTCTCTTCTTATAACTGACCGACAAGAAGGGCTCTACGCTAAGGCTTCCATAGACTTCTGCACTCCTCTTTGGTGATAGTGACCCTAGGCCATGGACCTGTCTTCTCTGAGTCCGCGGATGCCTCCGTCAGACTTGGCCTCCTCCATGCCTCTACCTCCCTCGAAACCCATGTTGCAGGTTGGCTATGCGCCCGGATCTCCACCACCTATTGTTAAGCCAAGTCGATGGAACGAAGCTCAAAGACCTAGAATTCCAGTTTCTCCACTGCTCCACGGTTTCGAAGCTTCGGCTTGACCGCCTGCTCAATCAAAACCGGGGCTTTCATCCTTTTCAACCTATCAGGAAGAGCTAACCAGACTAATGACCGTGAGTGCGACGGACGGCAACCTGGTCCATGAAATCTAGCCTTCGCCATTACAAGCCGGGATGAGACAGTCGAGACAATACAATCTGTGACGAAATCATACGGCTATGCCAGGGCGAGCAGTGCTGCTGCTCGGCAGTCACCCGCTTTGATCCTGCCTTGTTAGTCATCCGTAGAGCTAAGAGCTAAAGGGAATTTAATTAAGCCTTAAGCCATTCCCACACACCGACCAGGGTGGGTGTTCAGTAACTCCTACCCCTAATAGAAAGAGAAGATAAATTGCTTGCGCGCTTCGTCAAGTGAGAGAGAGGATCTTACGCCGAACAGATCACCGGCTCCGAAGGCCCATTTAGGTGCCTATATTGGGGGCATCTTTGGCTCCACGGCTTCTCAATCCAATCTTGAAATGAATACGCGGCAAACAATACGAGATAGTCAGATTGTTTACGAAATAACAAAGAAGTAAGTGCCTTAGACTTGCTTCATTGCCCATGTGCTCACGAATTGGATTCGAACCACCACAACCAAGAAGGCCCTACTTGACCAAGCAAATAGTAGATCGTGAGTTCTTAGGAACACACACACTTCTATTAGGGGATCGGCTCGAACGCTGAACTTACCACTTTGAGCCCCCGATAGAAGGCTTTCCTAACAAAAGATGTCTCTCCATCAGTCTGAAACCTAAACCTCCGAATCCGAATAATGTGCCGTGCTGATCCTCTAAGAAAAGTTAAGTTCTGCAGAGTCACAAAGATCTTGATCCCCAAAAAGACTAAGGCGGTTCCAAGGCGAGGGGGAGTCCCTGATGTGCCCTGTACCTGGTCCTTGCTATCTCTTCTACGGCTTTCCGCCTCCTCTTCAGAAGCGACATCCTTTTGGTGACTTTATGGGCTAAAGCGAATGAACGAAACCAAAGAGTAAGATTCGGGAAATCGGTAAACTAACCTACGGGAGTCTTAAAATACGGTGGAACCGAAAGAACGCGAAGAAGGCCTGGGAAGCTTAAAGCATCAAGGACCACACGCGGAGCATCCATGAAGAGAAAGATTCAGCCGTGAAAATACGGGCCGGCATCCTTAGAGCGAAAGGGACTTTCCTTTGGGGGGCTTTTTCCATATCTCCCGAGCTAACTCAGTATATATGGAACGAGAAGGACTTTTATGATATGACACAGGTCGAGGTCGAAATGGGGTGTATGTATTGTATTTCCCTCCTCACCGTAAGCTGCCTTGTCCCCCCTCAACTATAAAAAAGATACACATACCATGGACTCTGGCCTAAGGGCCTTCGTCCCCGCGCAATTCAGCTCTTCTGTAACGGTAAGGAACCACCACTATCTTCTGGCTCTGAGGCGGAATTGGCATCGTGCTGCCAGAGGAAAGCGAATGTACGAGAGTCGCTTCCAACCCCTGCTTAGAAAGCGAAAGGAAAGGAAAGAGAAGAGCATATAGAGGAAGGGAATGAGATGAAAGTACGGAAATACGGACATGAGCCCGCACAAACAAGCTCTCAGGCAAAAAGAATTGGAAATAGGCCCACCCTTTTTCTATAACTGTTCAGAAGAACAGATAGGAGAAAGCCGATCAACAGGCTACAGACACCACTTCTCGAGATCTCGCTTAGTCTTTGAATAGAGCCGCAAACCAGATGTTGCTGTGCCGGAATGATCTTGCCGTACCGCTATTACCCTACACGAAGAGAGTAGATGAAAAAACCAAAAGAAAGGTAATGGGATACTCCATCGCTACAGATTACCGACACCTGCCAAAGTCCACTCGCTATTAGCTCGCAACAATCTCTTCACTCGCATAGTAAACTGCGCTCCAGCAATTCAATGATCTCTGTGACTTGGCTATCAAGGTCACTCGCCGAACTCCTTCAGCCATGCAACACTATGCAGAATTGAGGTTTTTATTCCTCGCCAAGGCTTTCACAGCATCAGCCCTAACGGATTCGGTGAAGCATACTTAATAGAAAAACGCCAGGAGTTTCTTATTCTTCTTCAACCTTTCTTCGATAGGCATCGCACCCTCACCTCAGGTCATAATTACGCAATTGGCCCAGTTAGAGTTCTGACTATAGCTGCAACCTATCTCATATTGGGGAGAAGTGTACCGCCCTCGATCCAACTAGAAATTTCATAAGAGAAGAAAGATCGTAGCGTAGTTTTGATTCGAGGCGGATCCCTTTTTTGTTTGTCTTTACGGGTTGAGTAAACAAAACAAATAAAAAAGCTTTCTCGTTATTTTTAACACACTCTAATGACAAAGCGTCCGTTCACGTCAAGAATAGAGGTTTTTGATGTAGTTGCTATTTGTTTTCTTTTTTTTTCGTCGAGATTGGGTTGGTGTTCAGTGTACCGGTCCAATAGAATAGAAAGGAACGAGGGGAAGAAGCGGGGTAGAGGAATTGGTCGACTCATCAGACTCATGATCTGGAGAATGCAGGTTCGAATCCTGTCCCCGCCTAATTTTCGAGAAAGGGTCCCCCCCCCCCAACCGCCCATCTGGACTAGCTGCGCTGTCAAAAGCAAAGCCATAGCAGGATAGGGCAATAATAACAAATGTACCATGATGAGATTGAATCAACTTATCGTATTTTTGCCCCTGCTCGGTAGTGGAGTAGCAGGTTTTTTCGGACGTTTTCTAGGATCAGAAGGAATTGCTATAATTACCGAAGGTCAAAATCTCGTGCTTTGTGCAATAGTGATTTTAGGCTGGATCTTTATATTTCGTCTTTTTTGTATTCGTTTGAATAAAAAGTATCGCTTTCTACTTTTCTTTTTTTATATGTTGTTATATTTATATATATATATATTTTGCTATCTTCTACGCATCTACCTTGTTTCTTGGTTAGGTCTCTGCCTTAGTGGGATTCTTTCCACTTTTTTCATTTTGAATGTGTCGGATGGGGAAATCATTCCCTATTCCAGCCCAGCAAACTCCTCATCGGAAGATTCATTCGGGCTCCAGGTCCTGTCGGAGCCTTGGCCCGTTACTCACAATATAGCCTTAGAGTCCTCCATGAGAAATAGGATATTGACAATGGAAAATACGAATTGCATTTTTCTCCTTGATAAGGATAGGGGGCAGAAGTGAAAAATTCACTCGACAATTGTTCCTCTCAAAAGGAATATAACCAATTGATCGAATTAGAAAATAGGGATCTCCAGATCCGGGAGCTGAAACATGAATGTTATTCCCTTTTTCAACAAATGCTTACTGAGCATCCTGCCTTGGCCGAAAATGCCCCCAAAGAAGCCTTTATCGACTTTTTGGATGAGAAACGCGATGAACTTGACCAACAAGGCGGAAATAGATTAGTGAAGGACCAGAGAGAACTCGAATTTTTGAATGTACTTTCACACGATCTACGAACACATGGCCCAAACTCCGCCTATATAAAAACAATACTTGGCGGTTGATAATTTTTATGTAGAAATCTTTTCTGTTGAAGTCGTGTACCAATGGTTTACTTCTTTTGTATTATAGACGGGGGCCACCATGTAGAGATCTCTGTCGTATTCCGACGAAATGCTATTTCTTCTAGGAGGACGACAGACCCATCACGATCGACTAAAAGGAAAGTCGCCCGGAGATATTGGTTCAAATCCGATTCGTGAGATGGCAGTGATCTATAGTGTAGAGTGAGTCCCTCCCACCTCTTTTCTCTTATGACTTATCTTATGATAGGGATAGTGTTCTATAGTGTTCTTAGTGGAAATATGCTACTTGCTAATAGCTATAAAATAAAGTATGCTTCCCGGGTAAGCAAAAATGCCTACAGGGGCTTACGACTGCATGGGCTTAGCTTAAGACTGGCACTTATCAGATTGCTGGGAACTGGACTAGAGCTATAAGGTAGCTTTTTCCTGGCTGAATTGCTCGTATAGAAAGTATTCTATTCTATAGCTCGCATGGAAGAGAGCTGGCAGGAGCTTACTAAAGCGATTAGAAAATAGGCTGACTTCCGGGATGAAATAGAATTCGATCGATAGCGATTGGGAGAGGGCTTCTTACAAAGCAAAAGGGGAATTTTTTGACTCTACTGACTTTGAGAGGGCTGAAATCACTTGTGAAAGTGGAGGGATTTACTGGTTTCACACAAAAGCCAGGAATGAGATAACTCGATCTATTGGGGGAGTAGTTTCCTTTAGGCCGATTTTGATCCCCCTTCAACGTATACATAAATGTTTAAAGCAAAGAGTCTTTCCTGGTGGGGGGTGCTGTGAGCAATTCAGTCTTGAAGTGACTTGCTGGGAATGAATTCGATTACTTGATTGACATTGACAGATATGTGTACCACATCGAAGAAGCAATATGAAATTTCTAGTTAGAGGGGAAGATCACTCCCAAAATCAAAGCAGCCTCCTTCTATTTCTATTATATACGATACCACCAGACGTTTTTCTCCCTCGCAGTCAAAACTCTCCTCTCCCAAGACGAGGGATGGTCCCGCTTCTTCATTGAAAAATTCTAGGTTAACCGAAAGGGGCAGTCAGTTGGAACCCCGTACTGAAGCAAAGGACCTGTCTTAGTCATCAAATCCAGGATATGGTGGAATAGTCCCAGTTTGCGAAGTCTCGCCTCTCCTTGATTAAAGAGTGGTGGGGCCAGAAGCCGGGTCAAGGTCGGGTGGTAGGTCAGGGAAGAAGCTAACCATAGAAAGAAGTCAGGCTTTCAGCTCCGGGGTTCTTGGTCAATGATGTCGTTCACTTCTCACCTTCCTCTTTTTACTGTAAAAGGAGGCCACCAAAGGTCATTTTTGAGTGGGTTTAGAGGGCCTTTTTCCTTACTTCTCCTTCCTTCGTTTGGTAGGCGAGTCAACGATAGAGCGAAAGAAATAACCCTGGAGTACAACTCGCGAGAGCTCCTGCTGCTCCGTGCCTAGAGAGCAGCCCCCAACAGCTCAAAGGAATTCACGATGGTGCAAGGAAGCCTTTTTCGCTTTTCGGAAATCAATCTAACACGTGTTCAGCTTAGTGTAAATGAAAAAAAACGTCCCTGAATGCGAGGTGAAAGATAGCTCAGTCACAATCTCGCATGGATGACTCCCCTCGTAGCAAGTCGCTTCCTATTAGTGGATGAGTACATCATTAGCCAGCCGAATTAGCCAGTTCAGTTCCCCGTTCTCCTTCCGCCTCTAAGACGAGTACCGATCTTCTGCAAACAAAATGGGGGTCTAGATAGTGTACTCTCGAGAGTAGGTAATTGCTTCTTCCTAACCGTACGCTCTGACTCCATTAGGGCACCCTTTCTCTCTGCTTTCTTGCTGAGTTACCCCTTTTCTTATTTAGAATATGTATATAGAGACTAATCTCCCCCTCCAAATTCCTTTTCTTCAATAGCTGAATCCGCCTTTCTGATAGCTCTTATTTACTTTCTTCTTTCTATGCTGAAGCGGAGTTGAGTCTTCTGACTCTGGTGTATTTAGGCTGTTAGGAATTCCTATATTAGCCACCCGTAATGAGTACCTAAATAGGAAAATCGGTACTAATTAGGAAAGAAAAAGGAATGCATATAATCCATACCATACCTCCTTCTTGTTATTCTTTGACTTGTTGGGAACTTGACTAAGAGCTCTTCTTCTTTCTTATAATCTGGGTTCAGATTCCTTCCTTTCTTAGGGTAGTTCCTTTGCAGCCCTTAAATAAAATTGTAAATTCCTTACGTTAGGAAGGAATTGAGTGAGGGCTTTCTTTTTTTTATAAGAATAGTGTTGGGGTGAATCGATGTGTTGAAGAGCTGGGGTGGGGAAAGCTGTTTCTATCTTTCCTAAGGTCTAGTTAAAAGATAAGGAAGACTCTTTCTTCTTGTATTCCTGTCCTGCTATTTTCTTATATCTTTTATTGTTAGGTTAGTTATCCTAGGGTATGGACTTGGAATTAGTAATTCTTCTTCTTGTTAGGAACGAGAGGGAAGATTGGCCAATTCTTTCTTGTATCCATCCTGAAATGGAAAGACTTTATGAAATGAATCTTCTATCAGGATACCAAGAAGAAGAAAGAGTCCTCAATTACTTCCATACAAAAGAACCATATGGAAATGAGGAAATATAGGAATAAAAAAAGAATCCTAACTTACGGTTCCCAAAAAGAAGAATACAATCTTACTCTTACCATAGAAAGAACTCAAGTCAGTCCCCTTCGCTACAGAAGGGAAGACAGAACTCCCATACCATAGGTGATGGGCTTGGATGAAGACGTAATTCCGATACCTACCTAATCCAGCTACTAAAGGAATGACGAACTCATTGATTCAATGGTTGGGTTAGGTTGTCTAGATTGGATATCCGATTCAAGAAAAAAGGTGAGATCAAACCTAGAATGGATCCCCGGGTTTCTTAAATGCAGATAAGAAAGATCGTACATGATGATAGAAAGCGTGTTCGAGCAAGTTGATGGAGGAGACTCGGATAGAGATTCTTGCTTGTGGAGTTTGGGATTGTCTTTCTAGGAGCTTTGCCCTGGCATCCTGAGCCTGTATCCGATATGTCCACTTTGTTTCATGGAGGAGAGGGCTATCCTGTAATACGGAAAGCTGCCTTGTATACATTTCTTTATTGAAATCTACAAATGAGTATATGAGCGGAGCGAGAGCGACTAGAGTTCACGTCAGGAATAGGGCGTCGTTGATGTAGTTGCTATTTGTTTTCTTTTTTTCGTCGAGATTCCGTTGGTGTTCAGTTTACTTTCAAATAGAAAGAAGAGTCTAATGGGCGTACTGTCTGACCTGTCCACTCAAGGCGTTGCAAGCAAGCAAATGGTTTTTGAAAAGCACTAAGAAGCTTACATCATGCTACTTCAACTATATATATGCTTAACACATGCGAGTCGAACGTTGTTTTCGGGGAAAATCGACGCTCTGTAAACAAAGGTCGACCTTTCTATGTTGTCTAATCGAAAGGCCGATAGACGAGTGGGCGAGACGGAAATGGGGGTCGTGGTCGTGGAAAAATTGGGTTAAATTCCCACAGCCCGCGAAAAAGACTGATTCAACGAGATATGAAATGTCCGCATTAAGATTTAAAACTTGTCGTCTACTTTCAGGAAATGTTCGGAACAGAGAACTTACAATAATACAACGCCGCATTCTCCGAAGATTGAGGAAGAAAGAAAGAAGCCGCCACTGGCTACGAGCTGCCGTAAGCGCTCTTGCACGAGTACTGTATCACTACAGTAACAGGAAGTACGAGCATAAATCAGTAGTCACTCTTCGCCTTTCAAGATATTGCGTATAATAGATAGAGAGAGCCAGTCTCTTTTCTTTAGCGACCGAGAATTTATGTCAAAAGGACCAACGACGATGAAGGAGGAGAAGGGGAAGGAGGAGGAGTAGGAGCTAATTCGGACGGAATCGAATGATTACGAGATAGACAATGAGACAAAGCCACCGTGGAGCGGCTTTTTGCAAAAAGATGAGGGGGAAACTCAGTAAGATGTCGGAGAAGCGAAATATACGAGATCACAAACGTAGATTGCTCGCGGCTAAATATGAATTGAGACGAAAGCTTTATAAAGCCTTTTGTAAAGATCCCGATCTTCCTAGTGATATGCGGGACAAACATCGTTATAAGTTGTCCAAGTTGCCAAGAAATAGTTCCTTTGCACGAGTAAGAAACCGATGTATTTCCACGGGTCGCCCTCGTTCCGTATATGAGTTCTTTCGAATTTCTCGTATCGTTTTTCGTGGATTAGCATCTCGAGGTCCTTTGATGGGCATAAAGAAATCGTCTTGGTAGCAACCACCAAACCAATAGAACAAGGGTTAGCTCCGCAGCTGGTCCACAAGCAAGGTAAGTAGGTCCATTACCGGCCGGCTCCGAACCGAAAAGACCTAACGGAGTAATCCCTTATCTCGGATCGGAGATGCTAACGGGGCGGGAATCGAAGTGGGGGACCTATCTACCGCCTGTGTCTATCTCCTGTCAAGTATGCTCCCCAGACATAGACTACGTACAGGGTAGTACTTTTGGAATCATCGCGTGAACATAACATTAAGTTACGAATGTAATTCCCGAGGGATCGACCACTATTCTAAATATAGTAAGGCGGGGAACTGTTGTTCATTGGAGCGCCGGAGTGCGGAGGTTGTTTCCATCATTGAAGTCAGAGTGTGGGACTGAGCCTTCCGAATGAAAAAAACAAAAAAGTGCTTAGTTTCGTTGGAAAAACCAACGCAAATATCATATTGACTTTCTCTCGCCCTACTTCTAAAGATAGATAGAAAAGGTTGGAGAGAGTGACTTTCAACAATTCTCTCCTTTCTAAAGCTGCGAAAGGCGGCCCCCCCCAGAACAAAGCCCACCCCTCTTTTCCCCCTTTAATGAAAGACCCTCGCCTCGCTTCCTATTCATTTGTGGGTCGGGACCCGAGGGCCTTTTTTTTTATCAAGAGGTGATTTCGAGAATCAACCAACCGACAAATCCGTAGCCCAGGTGACTCACAGCCTCCCTCTCGCCCAAATGAAATGGGATGAATCAAATCAATAAGCTTTTTGATTGATTCAGGGCGCAGCGAAGCCAAATTCAATCAAGGCAAAGGGGGGCTTACTTTTCCTGACGCTGAGTCATCCTATTCAAATTTAGCTATGCTAATGGAACAGGACAAGTTTTCAGATGATATGGACCCCCAAGAGATGAGCGAGAACCTCCAATTGCTTAGGGGTCGCACTCTGTTCCCGCTTGGTGGACGAGATCTTCTCCCCTTTTAGCTCCCACACACCCTTGCCCTCTTTCACCGAAGAGGAAAGAAGAATCTTCCAAGCAGACAGAGATCTAAATTTCCATTAGATTCATTCCTAAGCTTGCTTTGTTGCAGCAAGATGATTAGTCCGAGAGTGCTGGAGAGAAGAGAAAGCGGTAAAAACCTCTCTTCTTCGGTCACCGAGCAGTCGGACGACTCTTCAGTAACCCAGGATGACCCCTTCGACGCTTCTTTCGCTGTATACCCCCTCCATCCTTCGAAAAAAAAAGAAAGGGAAAGGGTACTATATATATTAGAAACTATATATCTAATATATATATAGTAAGTAGGGCCCCAGAACGCTAAAAAAGTGGGGGAACAAGAGTTGTCACGATAGGAAGGAAAAATGACTATAAGGAAGCAACGATTCTCTCTTCTTAAACAACCTATATCCTCCACACTTAATCAGCATTTGATAGATTATCCAACCCCGAGCAATCTTAGTTATTGGTGGGGGTTCGGTTCGTTAGCTGGTCTTTGTTTAGTCATTCAGATAGTGACTGGCGTTTTTTTAGCTATGCATTACACACCTCATGTGGATCTAGCTTTCAACAGCGTAGAACACGTTATGAGAGATGTTGAAGGGGGCTGGTTGCTACGTTATATGCATGCTAATGGGGCAAGTATGTTTCTCATTGTGGTTTACCTTCATATTTTTCGTGGTCTATATCATGCGAGTTATAGCAGTCCTAGGGAATTTGTTCGGTGTCTCGGAGTTGTAATCTTCCTATTAATGATTGTGACAGCTTTTATAGGATACGTACTACCTTGGGGTCAGATGAGCTTTTGGGGAGCTACAGTAATTACAAGCTTAGCTAGCGCCATACCTGTAGTAGGGGATACCATAGTGACTTGGCTTTGGGGTGGTTTCTCCGTGGACAATGCCACCTTAAATCGTTTTTTTAGTCTTCATCATTTACTCCCCTTTTTTTTAGTAGGCGCCAGTCTTCTTCATCTGGCCGCATTGCATCAATATGGATCAAATAATCCATTGGGTGTACATTCAGAGATGGATAAAATTTCTTTTTACCCTTATTTTTATGTAAAGGATCTAGTAGGTTGGGTAGCTTTTGCTATCTTTTTTTCTATTTGGATTTTTTATGCTCCCAATGTTTTGGGGCATCCCGACAATTATATACCTGCTAATCCGATGCCCACCCCGCCTCATATTGTGCCGGAATGGTATTTCCTACCGATCCATGCCATTCTTCGTAGTATACCTGACAAATCGGGAGGTGTAGCCGCAATAGCACCAGTTTTTATATGTCTGTTGGCTTTACCTTTTTTTAAAAGTATGTATGTGCGTAGTTCAAGTTTTCGCCCGATTTACCAAGGAATATTTTGGTTGCTTTTGGCGGATTGCTTATTACTAGGTTGGATCGGATGTCAACCTGTGGAGGCACCATTTGTTACTATTGGACAAATTTCTCCTTTAGTTTTCTTCTTGTTCTTTGCCATAACGCCCATTCTGGGACGGGTTGGAAGAGGAATTCCTAATTCTTACACTGAGACTGATCACACCTGATCAGTGAAAAATTCTGACACCAATCATTTACAAGTGAGTATTACACCAAGAATTGACAAGCGGATGAGTTTTCTAGTTGGCTATGTTGATATAGCTTAGAAAAGGGAAAAGAGACCGGAACGACACGGAAGGAAACAGAGAGGAAAGACTTAAACCAGCTTTTCCGTGCTAACCAGAGCAGGAGGAAGGAGAGATTTTTCCCTGCTTTAGTAAAGGAAAGAAGAAGGGTGTTCTCCTTAACTTAATACAGCTTTCATAGGCCTTTCTTTCGGCTAGCATAAGTGGCGAAGCAAGGTTATCAGCTAAGGTGAAAATGATACGACTAATAACCATTAATCGCCTTCGGATGTTTACGCTTACTGGTCGTTCCTAAAGAGCTAAGACTTAAAGCAGCTATTAATACAGCTCTTTAACCTCCTAGCTTGGAGAGATAAATGATTTTATCGCGCTCCACATCTCGTGGTATTTTTGTTCCCAGCCTGGACTTGAGTTCATCGAGGAAAGGAGAATTTACTACGAGAGTGCAGAGATTTGCTACTCAATAGGTATCGGGGTACATAAAGAATTGACACATATTGCTTGGTCGCTTCACGAATGGCTTTCTACGACGTTAGTGAGAGCAGAGTCCAAACCAAAACCAATTAAGCCATTCTAATTAGAGTATGATAATGAATTCATTGGTGGCAAAGCTCTAAGCCTGCAGACGGATATCCGTCGGGACCCGAGGATACCAGCGATGATGAGGTTCCCATGATGATGACATGCAACGTTATATCCGTCAGAACAGACTGAACATCTAAAGAGCTCATCATTGAGCTAGACCGGAAAGATGAACGCCGAGCTAAGGTCGCAATAGCCCGAGACTTTAAGGGGGGCGGAGAATGAGGTAAAGGTCTCTGTCGATACGGCCGTGGACCCGTAAATAGGCCGGCATTCAAAGCAGGAGAAAGGCGGGTTCGATTACAAGTTTTAGATGGGCCGGATGCGCAGCATGCTCAGGCCCTTGCTAATTACCAGCCACCGTACACAGAATGGGTTGATAGTGAATGGTATCCGGACAGCTATACCATCCCCAACTTCTGCATGTATGCCGGAAAGGGGTGCCCCCTTAGCATCTCATATATTTTACGGCCGAAACTCGGCGACCAATCAAGCCTTGCTTCTAAAGCAGTCTCCTCTGTCTCTGAAAGGAAATGCGCTTGAATGGTATATGGCAATTCCTCCCCGCTCCGTGGCCGATTGGGACACGATGGCTACGACATTCTGCTGGGCGTACTACCGCACTACCGGGATCCGACGCCGCTTCTTGTCTTGGGAAAGATGCCTCGAAATTTCAAGGCCAAGCGCGCGCGAAGAAACTCGTTCCATGGTAGGACCGGTGGATGAAGCCATCGCTATACTCCTAGACTCAAAGCCTAACGGAGACCAGCGCCCTATAAGCCCGCCATATGCTTGGGAGGTAGACGAAAACCCCTTTCCGATAAGGGTACCCGTTACCCAGCTTAAAAATCGTTAGAGGCTTCGGCTTTTGTCAATGCCTGTCCATTTCCTGTTGTGGGCTGGGTTGTCAGGAAGTGAGCCCGAAAGGGGCGTCCAGACGCGGGTCGAGTATGAATGCTTCCTTTATCCAAACAAGCTGTACTATTCCTTTTCCACCGACCTTGGCTATTTGAGCTGCGGGTAACTAAGGCTCTACCCTTTCTGCCTTTCCTGATTGTTTTCCTGCTTCGCGAAAGTCTTTTTGAATTATAATGCCCACCGCTGGAGGAAGGAAGCCAGGGAGACTTAGCATCCGATTATCGCAATATACTCTTTCTGGGAAGTGTGCATGAAGAGTAATTCCATGTAGGCAGCTTATAGCCTTCTTTCCTTGTTTTGTTGCACTCATTCACTCCGCAATTCCCTAAAGTAAAGGGCAAGATAGAGTAAAAAGGCAGAAGAAGAAGGGCTTTTCTTTGCTCTTCTTTCCAGGATTCCTTCTCATCGAGAGATGCGGCATTACCGCTGTTGTCTCTATGCCTTTTTGCCTATCTTACTCTTTCTCGAGGGACAGATGCCGATTATCCGACAATGCTATCTATAACATCTGAAAAAGCTTTTCTTCACAGGTCGAGAGAAGCCCAAGAATTCCTATCTAAGGCTCGGAACTTCACTCCTGCTTTTGTCAAAAAGTCCATACTGAATGTCCGAGTTCATCACTGTCTTACCTGCTTTCCTTATCCTTATGCCTACTTGTCTAAGCGGAGGAAGACCGGGGGATTTCCCTTGGAAGTTGAAGAGGATTCATGCCTCGAATGCGCTCTTTTCATAGTCAAAGATATCCCCGCACAGAGACTAGGCTGCACATGAAAAGGAAAGGGCTTACGACGAATGCCCTGTTTCGGAAGAGAAGGGGGTTGTTTGCAGGTATTTAATTAGCAGAGGACTAGTCGTCAGAGCTAGTAATGAAGATGGCATATGACTATTACTCTTCGAGACGAGAGCAATGGCTAGTGACGGAAGACGCCCTCTCTTTGGACTAAGTGAAGACAGTCACTTTCAAGCACTCCCGCTAAAGCTAAAGCAGAAGATGCGGCTTAGCCAGCTGCACTCTTTGATCGAACCGTCTGTTGTAAGAAGAAGGCCTTTGCCTTTGCATTAACTCCTGGCCTGGCAAGATTTAGCATAGGCTAATGCATCAGCTGCCATAGAGGGCCATACATATCCCATATGCTTAATCCGTCGGTGGAGCCTTTGGCCAGAAATGTGTCCACCGCACTCGCTTGAGTGTGCTTGAGCCACGATCTTTTGCGTATCTTTGCCGCTTACGCACCGCAGCAACATGCCGTCAAACGCTTTTCTGTATAACGCACCATCCAAGTATGTATACCTGCCCACACTCCGGCGAATACGCTCTCGTTCTTGAGGGTTTTCCGGAAGCCGGCCGTATCTTAAGTATTCTATGTAAGGCTGTTGCCAGTCTTCAACCTCAATATCCATGCAGGAAATGAATAGGCTTTGGGTAATCTCATCACATTCGCCAGACCCAAAGTCGATAGGCAACATGATTGCTCTTTCTTCAACAGTGACAGTAACAGTTTGACCACCACTTGTAGCTAGAGCTGTAGCCAAATTTGCCAAGGCATCTGCAATTGCGTTATCCTTCCTTGGCACATGAGTAATGCTGGCATCAGGGAAGCATTCGAATAGGCGTTGAGCTAGATCATGGTACATTGCAAGGCCTTCATGCCGCACTTCATATTCCGTGGTCATTTGTTTGATGACCAATTCTGAGTCCCCGAAGATCTCAATATGACGGATCTTGAACTTCAAAGCTAGTTCCAGACCCATAATCAAAGCTTCGTATTCAGCTGCATTATTGGTGCAGACCTTTCCTAGATAGAAGGAATAAGGGAGTATGTCCTTCTGAGGTGAAATAAAGACAATACCTACCCCAGAACCGGTTGTCTTTGCAGCACCATCGAAGTACATCTTCCAGTATGTTTCAACGAGTGTGGTCATGACTTCTTCATCTGGCAGCTCATCAGAAATTTCTTGCTCTCCTGGCACAGGATGAGCGGCGAGAAAATCGGCTAAGGCCTGTCCCTTGATAGCTTTTTGTGGGACATACTCAATATCGAATTATTATAGTAAGAATGACCCCTTGGCTAGGCGCCCAGATAGCATTGGCCTAGTCATGAGATACTTAAGAGGATCTGCTTTGGATATGAGCCGAATCCGATGCGCCAGAAAGTAATGGCGTAGTTTTTGAGCAGCAAAAACGAAGGCCAGACATACTTTCTCTATTGGCGAGTAATTAGATTCAGCTAGGAATGAAAGCGACGTACTCTTATATGTTTTAAAATCCTTCTTAGGGATGGCATGTGTAACCCGTTATAAGAGTAAGGGGCGTAGCGAGAGAGAGAGATAGATAAACTAGCCATTGGGATTAGTGTACAGACAATACTTATTGAGATTCGTAATTAGCTGCAATAAAAGATTTCGACAGAGAAGTGAACGACTCCGATCTGCAGATGTTTGAGGGAAGAAGACGGTGCTAGCGAAGTTAATTAACTAAAAGGCATCGGTTGACTCTATTTCTAAGAGCAGAGCAGGGGAAGTCTGCTTTGCTCCATCTTCTATTGCTCTAAGACCAGGGAGCCAATTGAATGATTCTTCTTTTGTTCACAGCTAAGAGTGCGGATTCGTTCAAGGCGCTAGGCACCTCTTAACAGTTAAAAGTCCCTCCTTGGCTTACCCAGCTTTTAAGACGGATTCAATATCAATAGCTGTGGATTCTGTGCATCCATTCTAAGATCGGACATTAAGTATGTGAGTTGCTTCTTCCTTTAGATTAGAGCTCGCTCTCTCAGTCCACTAGAAAGACAAGCTATACAGGGAAGCCATAGAAAAAGTATAAGTGCAGTTCCTATTGAGTCAGATTTCGCTAATATGGGCATTAGGGGACCCCTTTCATACTTAAGATCTTGATATACGTATTGGAAGTTAAGTTCCTATAGCATCGGATTGTGGGCATCTTTCTTCTAGTCCCCTGCTCGTACATTAACAAGGGAAGTTGTCCTTCAAAGAGCCAAGTCAGTAGACTTGCCTTCTTTCACAACCGGGTCTGTAACAGCTGATTCTCTTCCTCCAAGCAGTAAAGGTATAGCGAAGAAAATAAGAAATCAGGAAAGGCATACTACTACCACTAATTCAGTCTAATTGGCCTAAGGGTCTTAGATCCCCTTCCGGGGGTAAGGGTCAAGACCAGTGCCTGCTATTCCTACTCCTACTTCTACGCTTCCTTTAGTACATGCCCACGAAAGAAAGAATGGGCAAGAGCCCGGCTATGCGAAATGGTTTACTCCCGTCTCTCTATTGAATGTCAGCCTAAGGACTGAACTATTAGATGAAGCAGCTCTTGCTTGGAGACCTCTTGAATCGATTCCCCTCCTTGAAAGAGAGAGATCCTCCTTTCCCTTTCATCTTTCTATTTAACTGGTGATCAAGTATCGACAAAAGATCTTATTAGCTTAGGGGCGTAGCGAGAACTCGAGACCTTCCTCTCTTAGGCTTACCAAGATTGACTAATAAAAGAATCTCTGTATTCCTAGACGCCCGGCAAGACGCGATAAAGACCTGAAAGGCGAAAGAAGCCCTTCGATCAAATGAAAGTCCCACAGCTGATTCCAGCTTATTCGGGAACTTCCCCTGATGATTAACTTCCTCAAACTGGTTAGCTACTCTTTAAGAAATCGTCAGCTATGGGGCGAAATCGTCCGCTGTCTGAGCTAAAGGAAATGAAATTGTGGGATTTTTAGGCCTAACGACTGTTTATGTGGGTATTCCTTGTTCCAATCGTGCCATAAAACCCCGTTTTTTTGTTCGTGCCTTCCTTCGCCCTTCCTAGATGGTGTCCCAGTTCCTCCTTTTTCATGAAATACCGTATTTTTGGCCATGATGATGGATGTGCGTGGGATATCTAAACTATTACTATTTGATTCCCCCTTCCGAAAGTCCCAGACTTGCCTACTTACTTAAGGGACCGAAAGCATCTAGTAATTTATCTTGATTAGCCCTCTCCAGCTCTACGAATTGGAAGCGAACGCATACCATAAGGGTACCCTACATTGATTGGCCGAAAGTGCCATATAACGCCCTGACTATTCTAGTTAGAGAGCGGGTCAAAGCCCAACTTCAATTCAAAGGAATTAAAGTTTCATCGCCATCTCCTATTTATTTAAGCTGAAGGCTGACTCTGATCTAGGATTTCATTTCCTGTTGCTTTTGATTCTTATAGAACGAGCTAAATCGTATTCGAAGCTAAGCGGCAAGCTTATAAAGCAAGATTATCCGCATCCTGAATACTTGTTTTGTTTGAAGCCCATTTTCATTCTCTCAAGGGAAGAAACTGCGCCATCCCCATCTCCTACTGAAAGCGAATGGGAAGAATTGGATTGAATCATAAGCATGGAATCGGGAAAGCATTGGATTTCCTCCTCCCTGTCCTAGGTGTGGACGAAGACCGAGACTTCTCTAAGATCCGATTCGTTCACCCCAACCAAACCTTCCCTGCCTTAGTTCGATGGAATCTTACCCAGTTCATTCGTGCACTATGCTTAAGACAGATTCACTGGCAAAGAACCTATTACTTTCTAACTTCAGCTTGAAAACAGATTGGAAGGAAAGATGATATAAGCCATAATCCTACTGGCTGGCCTTACTAAAAGAAAAGCACCAAGACTTCGCCTAGCTAGCACAGAAACCTAAGTCTGCTTTGCTTTTGCTGCATTTTCAATTTGTATGAAATTCCCATCTCTCAAGAGTCAAAGGGCTACGAACCTCGCTGATCCAACAAGACTTCTTTGTGATTAGCTTATGAAAGCAGAAAAAGGAGTTCCCGCATACCGTACTCTAAGAGCTCCCTAGTCTCACCCTTAGTAGGTAAACCCTACTCCTAGTAGTGCACTCAGTCCTTTCAGAGAAGACATCGGGCAAGGAAGTACGGATCAGATATAGCTACAGCTGGCCTAGAAGCGTAAGGCCTATCTCCAAAGGGCTTCCAGGTGATCTACATACACATAGCATCAATCGGTCATCCACGCAAACGAAGAAGGAAATATCGCAGAAGAATAAGCTTACCTGCGGAGGAGTCAAGGTATCAAACTCCTGTCGGAAAAACAGCCTCTGGTGGTGCATATCGTGGTCCCAGAAGCTTATAAGCATGGAAGCGGCAGTTAAGAGTGCATCCTTTAATTCATACTACGGTACGGTTCAGTGCGCTATCAGTCCAGCTTTGCAGTAGCAAGAAAAAGGGTACCAAGCAATCTCTTCGCATTCAGGATCCCTCAGCCATCTCGCCTCAAAGTGGAAAGGACCAGCACGTCTTCACCTCTTCATACCTTTTCTTTGACCTACAGTCTCAATACGGATTGGGAGATGATCTGAGTATGAACTAGATAGGTGATGAACAGAGCCCTTGGGAAAAAGATTACACCAGCTGCTATCTGCCAAGGCTCGATCTAGTCGCTCCCTAACAGTGGAATTCCCTTTTCTGCCATTACACCATGTAAATTCCGGCCCCAGAAAGCCAATATCCATAATAGAAAGATCCTCAACAGCTTTTCGGAAAGCCTCAATTTGACCTCTACTTCTGGGTGGACCTCCACACTTTTCCTCCATCTTGAGAATTTCGTTAAAATCCCCGGCACAAAGCCATGGAAGATCTGATTGAGTACTCAAATATCGCAACAAACAAAGAGGCTCCATGATTCATTGTGCTTACTCACGTCCGGATTACCATAGAAAGCGGTAAACCTCCATTTCTTCCCGGCATCATCATCCTCAATATGAACATCGATATGCCTTAGCGAATAACTATGCAAGTGAACCCCCTTATCCTCCTTCCATAGAAGGAAGGGCCAAACCGCCCGAGGCTCCAATACTATCGACAGCCACCCCAAATTGCTTTCCAATTTGAAGCTTTACTCGTTCCATCATTCTGGCGCTAAGCTTTGTCTCGATGAGAAATACAAAGTCGGGAATTTGAGCCTTTAACAAGCTCTTCAGGGCACGAATTGCACGGGGGCTTGGGAATCCACATCCAAACTTTGACGTTTATCCTCAAGAGCGGGCTCTTTATTAGTTTGATTGGAACTATCCTTCTTCCTCTTGACTTGAGAAGCAGTTTTCGAGAACCCCAATTTCGACCTCCCTTTCAATTGCTTCGCCCTCTTCCAGGTCTTCGACTGATGACCTTTGTCTTTCTCCACGGATCTGAAAACAAAGTGGTCTGGCCCAACTTCGTCTTCCACTTCGACAGCAGACTTTTGGGAATGAAGAATTGGGCTTGAACTACTAATACCAAAAAGGCTAGCCTGTTGAATTTTCGATAGGCTTCCCACAGCCGGGCCCACCTCAAAGACTGACTCCTCTTGAATAGCGTTAGTAGGCCCATCTTGGATTGAAGGTGGCTACATAGTAAACTCCCCTCTTTGAAGATTTTTTCCATTTTCCTTTTTAGGTCTTTTATCAAACGAGAGACTTTTTTCGATCAAAGAGAAAAGAGAAGATTCGGCATCGATAGAAATGTAAACAGTGAAAACTCACTTCGACTGCTAAGAACCAGGGACAGAGACTGCCTTAACCACTTGAACTATCAAGTAGAAAGCAGAATGACTACCATACCAGCGGAAAGAGGCTTGACTACCACAGACAGGAGCTCGAGCTTAGAGACGGTCCCTAGGCCGGACAGAGGTCTGGGGGGAGTCCGGAGAAAGGGCTCTTTTTAATAAAAAAACTTTGTACGAAAGGTCGCCGACTGCTACTAAGAACCTAACAGAACTTTTTTTTTCTTATGAAATTTATAGTTTGATCGAGGGCGAGGGCACCGCTTCTCTTACGCAATTCTAGTTGGAAATGCTTTAAGCGCGTATTGATACTTCTTAAGTCGAGGAGGTTTTTCCTCCAAACTGCATGGACTGGGTAAAGGAAAAAAAAGAAAATAGTAAACTAAAGCGAAAGAAGCTCTTTAGCGGTCAACTTTCTAATGGAATCTAATTCTTGGTGAAGGAGCGAAAGAGAACTCGAAAAAGGCCAATAAGTATAGGAAATATCGTCAAACGTCTCTCTCTTATAGCGCGCTTAGCAGCTCTTTCTGCCTTTATGCGACTAGATTCAATATGCCTAGGACACGGTTTTACTGCAAGTGTGTAAGGCCCCGCAGGGAACGGAACTTTACCTTTAGGTCAGAATGCCGCTATCATGTGCGGATAAGCCTTCCGATTAGCTGACTGAGACCATCTCCGGCTTATAGCTGGTAGAACTAGATAGCTGTTAGAACGTCAGGTAAACTGCAATCTATGGCAGTTTCTTAAAGTCTGTAGCTCCTCAACGAAGGTAGGTCGACTAAGCCTAAGCCACTAAGGAAGAGTTTTGAATCAATATCTGCTATCTGCCCACTGCCCATAAGCATGGCTGAATAAGCCTGCTGATTAGCCCACCCCGACCGAATATCCTCTCTCTATAGGAAGGAAGGTCTTATCTATTCAAAAACCAAGCTATCTATACCTGTAAGCCCACGGTTTCATTCCAATGCTTGGATTAGTTACGAAGACGTGAACCTTTACCTTTCCTTTTTACTTTGCAAGAGCAAGAGTAGTTTCATCGGTGGAAGGGAGGGAGAAGGTTGTTCGACTGAAGCCCGACCTCTATGATCTGAAATGAGTGCAGAAATGTCCCTTTAAGAAAAGGATCTTTACAGAAAAAGAGCTTAGAGGTTTAGTCAGCTATTGTCCTATTTTCTTTTTTCTTCTCGATAAGAGGCTTCCCCAACAGCACTGGTTTGTCAACCTCCATGGTCTTTCCCAATCTTTTTCTATTACTGACACCTGGAGCCAGCTTAAATTTCTAAAGCAACTCCCGAACCTAATTCCCAAGGTCACATACCTGTCGCATAAAAAGAAAATGCATAATAGTTATAGTTGGAATCTCCAATAGGGCAGGCATTAATATGAAAAGAAAGGTTGACTCTCCAGCTGGGACATCATCCAAAGCTAGATCCTCCTTTAGTTTAGGAAGTAGATCGAAAGGGCAAAGAGAGCCACCCGGTCATCATGGATAAAACTACCACTCTTTCAATTGGCATCTAACCATCTTCTTCTCACTAGGGCCGGGGTTGGTCTTTCTAATCAATCAGAAAATGAACTGGTGGATTGATTTCTGGCTACGAGACCTCTTATCTTCACTCGTTACGGGTTCATAAAGGAAAGGACCTTGCCCACTTCGACTTTTTCTCTCATCGATTGACTGACTCAAAGGCAAAACCGACATTCAAGGATTGAAGATGTATCCGATCCGATCCCAGGTGCGTCTTCCTTTTAATATTCAATCTTTTTAGTTTAGTAGAGTAGGCGAGAGAGCCTTTCACAGACAGGTGACATACCTTAGAAAAGAAAGGAGAGACCCTATGGAGGTATCCGTGATAGTTCGTGGTCTTTCTTCCAAAAAGAATATCCACTTAGTAGTAGTCGCTTGGAGAGGTAGAGATGAATGCTTGTTCGTTCCCCCTTTCGTTCTGACAGTACGTACCCTCTCATGTAACAAGAAGTCTTTCCTCTTAAGCAAGGGCTTTCCTAGGAATGCCTAGCTTTCTCTCCCTTCTTTAATATATTCTAGTTTGAACTAGAACGGCTTTTCAACAATAAAGACTCCAGTTGGAGTGAATCCTGGCTCTTGGATGGATAGCTAGACTGGATGAGGAGAACTGGCAGTTCCCCGGTCGAATTTGTTGGATTGGAATAATAGACTGCCCCTCCTGACCTAGTTGAGATTCCAATAGGATAGGGTAATCACCTAAATGCACCATTTGTTTTTGTTTTCGTTGTTACGAGATAGTTATTCCGTTACCGAGTCCGAGTTCCTTCTTCTATTCTAATTGAAAGAGCACTTTTCTTCTTATGCTTTATGCCTTTGGCACCCTTTTTATAAAAAAGAGATGAGACTGCTAGCATTAGCACCTTGCTCGTCGGATAGCTTCTCTGCTCTTACTGCTCAAGGACCTGCGGACGGGACGGCTCCCATATGAGTAGTTTCACAAGGACATTCATTTGACTTTTACCTTTCTCTTTCTCCTTGAGAGCACATAACATCTAGCGTGTCAAGCGCACATCTTTCTCTTTCTAAGAGAATACGCCTATACGAGGTCCCCAAAGGTCTGTCTATCTGGGGTAAAGTACGTAGTTAGAAAAAAAAGAAATTTCCGGTTACTCAAACTACATTCAAGTCAAGAAAAAGAAGGCCATAGATTCCAGAGCCAAGAAGGAAAACAAACTTGCAATATGCTTTACACAGCAAAGGTGGTCTTAGGATACGGGAGGTTGCTTTCTACCTTATTCAAGGGGACATACCCTAGCTCGTACCTATCCTATAAAGGAGCTCTTAGACCAGACATCAACCATTGTTTTGGAGTAGTGTACTCGTTATAAGAATGGGAAAAGATGTGGATTCGATTCATCGAGTTGGCTCCATCAGCTAGGTAGCATCTCAAAGCATAAGAGGCTCCTAACTAGGTAACGGAGTCTCTCTATCTATCAGATCTATATGTATGAAGCCTGGCATTACGGTTCAAAAACTCAGATTCGGCTAAAAGAAGATCTCAAATCTCTTGAACGGTTAAGAAGACTAAGACTTTAGGCTCGATTCCGTGCCAAGTATAAACGAGCCTTTCCTTTGTCTTTTCAAACAGTATTCTAAAGGCGGTTGAGCTGCCTAACCGTAACTCTTCAACGAAGATGTAGACCCAAGGACGTCAACGCTGTGCCCCCGTCTTACTTAGAAAGAGAATCGGATCTGTAAGGCTTTGAGCTGAAAAATGTAGAAGCTTCTTGAGTCCGAATGGTCCTTCCCACTTTGGAGAGCACTTGCCCGAGAGATCTTTGCTTTTCGTTGAGCTAGGCTAGGATCCTAATAACCTCTTTACTTTCATTCCTTCCTCTTCCCGAGCGGATCCCTATTTGTGGACTCAGCTTGGCCATTCCCTTGTGGGTAAAAAGGAGTGGATTTCTCATGGTCTGAACTCTCAATCTGATCTGGAACTCAGGAGCAAGCCGTAAGGGCTTTCTAGAGCGTTAGACTGCGTCTTCAGGTACGTCTATTGGTGATTCCTCATCTGATTCCCTAAACGTGAGATTTTCCGGGCTAATACTTATCCTTAAAGATTCTCTGGGAAAGGGCTCCGTAACATCTATCTCAAAAGAAGGAAGGACATTCTATTATGCCTTCTCCCCATTCCCGGCCGTAGCACGGGCAAATCTATCTTCAACGGGTGCCTGCTTATTTCCTAGGAGCTATTCCTGCCATTATCCCACGTCCCTTGTCTTTACCGCTCTAGCAACTGCCATTCATTAGGTTTATAGAGTAGAACAAGCCAGCAAGCAAGCGAACAAAAAAGCCTCCTCCTCTCATCATTTGGGAAGGAATCAACCGATACTGATTCTGATAGGGCAAAGGACAGAGGAAAAGCAAAGAAAGCTAAAGATTTGGTGCTAGGAACAGAGTTTCAAGCAAGATGTCCAGTAACAGATGCTGACAGCAAGCATTCCATCGATCAAACACCCATGCTTGGGAAGTCTCTCCTTTCTTTCTCTTACCTAGAAATGGAAAAAGACTTCAAACAAGTAGCTCGTGGAACATCTCCCACTTGCCCTTTTTTTCTCAATCTTATATCTCGGACTACGTCATGATCGGGCAGCCACGCAATGTATTTCACTCCTAGCGGTAGGAAGAGAGGTTCAGCGCAACATGTACACAGGCGCTAAAGCCCTTGTTTCGACCTCAACCTGATATTTTTATTTGATAAGCACTGGAAGAGATCTAAAAGCAAACATTCCATTGATTGAGCACCCATTCCTGTGTTTTATGATGATCCAACCTGCTATCTCAATGCATGGGATTTCCTTGGGGATACAAAGATTCACATAAATAATAAGTAGTGAGACTTTAATGGCCTAGTACGACCAGACAGAAGCAGAATCATAGTCTTCCTCCAGGGATTGGTCATTCATGAACCTTCCTTTCTTTACGAGATAAGGCCAAAATAATAAAGATAGGGCTAGCTAAGCAAAGTAAGATTGCACATTGAGAGGCTTCCCCAGTCAACATAGAGAAGGACAGTCGATAGAAGCTGAAAAGACTCAATCTAATACATTCCCCTTGGCCCTAGATTCAGTTTCTGAGGAAGGGGATAGGGATGCCTCAGTGGATTCATATCCTTGATTACGATGCAGAGGAGAGGGATCGATCGCACTTCTTCTATTCAATATTCGTTATCTGGAACTGGTTCACAAATCATTTCCTTTTATGCGGTTCGGGAGGGCTTGGTTTCCTGGGACTGGCTATTCCTGGAAAAAGTTAAGAAAATCAGAAACCTCGGAGTTGCAAGCAGCATAAGAAGGGGTTGCTGGTTCGGGCGTGATGGCTCTCGGCTTTTGGGACATTTCTTTATGGCACTGGTACTTGTATCCAGCACTTATTCTCCTTATACCGCAGCACCTTCTTTTGTGTAACTTTAGGGTATCCTGGATTTTTTTTATAGTTGTGATTGATTGACTGAACCAAGACTGCAGCTGTTAGTAGATTTCCCCGAGACGGCTGGGAATACTTTCATTTAGCTTGGCTACTTAACTACGCTATTTCATTCGAGAAAGAAATAGAAGAACAGTCGTCACCTTCAAGCTACTAGTCGAAGAAAAACGATTTACTTAGATAAGGATAAGAAAGACGAAAGAAAGGTAAACCGAAGCAGTTCCATGTATTGCTCCTTAACCTGACGATATCCACCTATAAGGAAGACCTGGAAAAGTAATTCACTTCTTCATCGCCAGGAGAAAGGCTCAGGGCCCTGCTCCCAAGTCCTCTTTCAGAAGCGGTGATTGCTTTTTCAGCTCTCTTTCTCGAAGTGAGTGCAAAAAAGAAAGAGAACTATTCTATTACTATAGGAATAATTGTTGAATAAACGATATTTCCCATTGACAACTCTGAACTCATGGTTACTGGGAAATAAGCGATTGTTTCATAAGCAAATGTGGCACCTGCTGGTATTGTATTAGAAGTAGTTGTTCCCGTTAAAAGAAGTGATGTGCCTGAAAAGCGGATTTCCTCTTGCTTCGCCGGCGGGCGGGACTCCTAATAGAATGCTATTCGGCAAAGGACTTCTTCTTCTCTTTACTTAAAGTAGAATAAGAAGAAGTCCGGTACTATCTCTTGTTGGGTGTTAGGTCTTCGAACTACATTGAACAAACTAGAACGCCTTCAATTGCTTCCTGCATCTGCTAGTTCTTCATTCTCTTCTTGGCTCAGCTGCCAGAGTGGATCCTATCCCGTATTTACCAGCAATGGAATAGGACAGTCATCCGAAACGAGACAATGGAGGCGTCAAGACATCTATATGACCAAGAAGGCCATCTCACGAATTGGATTCGAACCAATCAAGCTACTTTCCTTTTCGTAGTCGTGAGGGGAAATAAGTTCGGACATAATCGTCTGCATCCCGAGGTCTCTCAAGTAAAATACTATGTATGCTTCCAACCCCTGACTGCTAGTTGCGAACCTTTCCTGTGATTTCATTTTAATGAAAATCGCAAAAAGTCTCTGATTCGGATTTTTGAAAATGGATGAACTAGCTAGATTCTAGAACAGCGGTTATTACGCTTACTTTAAGAGCGGATATGCCGACAACGGATAGTTCAAAGAGAAAGAAAGCAGCGGTTAGCCATTCAGTTAGCTTTCACAGATAAGTTAAGTTCCTACTGTCACACCGGTTTAGGATTCTTATATAAGAGTTCTTTCTTTTACATTTACAGTGGTTACGCCCTTCTATTCCTCAAAAAGTCCCACAGCATAATCCCTCAAAGAAATCATCAACTCCTATTGATTGCCTCCCAAAGAGGCATTCAGCATTGGCTAAAAGCGGATGAAATTTCTTTGCTCCTGCTATTGCGAATTTTGATGATTCCGTCATTTCCACGTCCAGTAGGGCCTATCGCTCCTATTCTACACAGCAGTCCATACGTTCCACTTTTAGCGACATTGATTGCCACGAACAAGGCTGTTTAAGTTTCTGTGATCGCTAAGATAAGTAGGAAGGAGCCCTTCTCGGTTTATTTGAATCAGACCTTCGGAAAAAAGCCGTTAGAGCGGGCGAGCTCGAATCCGCTTTTCTTTAAATGAAAGGCATTCTAGTCCAGACACCACTTCCTTTAGGGAGTCCCCTATTATATTGAATCAATCTCTCTAGATCAAAAGAAAAGCGCTATGCTTCAATATCTTCTGACTCGGCGATCGAAAGAGCTGATCTTGAAATCTCTGTTTTGGCATTTGTAGCAGGAGAATAGGAAGAATTGAATGACAAAGCGATATTATCTTATTAGAAAAGCGGACTAGGAGCAGAAGGCGAAAGGGAATTTCTTTAGTTAGGAAGGAAAGCAAGTGACATCTGAAAGTCTGATTCGGATTCTGCTCTCGCCGTTCTCAAAGTATCGAAGTGACCAGAGGTCTCTCGAGCCTCTTGTTGAATCGACTCTTCACAAACAACGTATCGTATTACTAAAAAGCACTCAAATACGTTGTATGTAAGGGCGAGAGGGTATCAAAGAGACAACCACTGTTTACTAGCAAGCATTGAAAGCCGATGCCAGAATGACTCTTTGCACTTTTCGACGTAATAAAGGAACTAGCTTCCATCAAGACTGAACGAGATGAGGATCAAAGAAAATCGAACTAACTGTGATAAGCAAAGTGGTTCATTTTACCATCAAAGCAGAAAGAAGGAAAGAGAACAGATGAAAGTTCGCCCAATGGAAGCGAGTGACTCAAGGTATGCCATCGCTCTTATCTCTTGACCTGAGACTCGGTTGGGGGAGTTCAGTGAGCGAGGAGAAGAGTCGGTAGCTGTTAAAAAGAATCAATTCAATCAGCTCCAGAGCAAGGAGTTTTACGTCTAGGTTGAGGGTTGAGGAGAGTCCTTTTAGTTAATCTTAGCTGCTACCCTACTTATCCCAGCTCTAAAGGCAGCTACTGACTCGATAGCTCAAGTTGAGTCGACTGTAATTCTTCTTGTTCCGCTGTGAATGGTATCGTTATCGTATGAAGTCGTTTTCCCGGCTTCCGTACCTTCTTCTTAGTCTTCGGCTTTCACTGGATTCACTACTCTAAGTGAAGGAACCCGAGAGGAAGAATCCGATCTTTGAAGGCTTGAGGGAATAAGCGATGCCATCGATTTAGCTGTTGGAGTACGGGCATTAGGAGATTAGGACTCAGGGCATGGCATTAGATTAGGGAAATGCTCTTTTGAACGAATCCTAAGAAGAAGCTGCAATTGGAATGCTTTCAATGGCCAGAAGGGAGGAGAGGAGCTCATCCCCGCTTATATGATTTAAGGTTAGGAGTTTCATTGTTAGCAAGATCCCCAGCTATTGAATCTGTTGTCGTTGGCGGGGCTACTTCTTCTTTTCTTCTTTCGAAATGGGAAGAATAGCGTAGTCAAAGTAGGCCAAGTCGGTAGCCTTTTCTTCAACTCTTGGGAGAAGGGCAGTAGGATTAGAAAAGGGTCTAACTGCTGTTGAAGGAATAGAGGCTGTTTCGGCTCTTGGAGTAAGGGGGGAAGGGCTGAGTGCCGGTGAAATGCTTTTTGAGACTTACCCCGCTCAATGGAAATTTCTTTAGGCAAGATCCCACGTCCGAGAGTCTGATTCTGATTCTGCTTTGACCCTTCTCAAGGAGGGAGGCCACCAAACCAAAGGGGAGGTCTTTGCTTGCTTTTCCTGTTAGAGATGCTAGTCTTTTTGTAATAACTGCTCTGCAAATGTTTTCAGGAAGAAGAGAAGACGGTGCTCTTTCATCAGCCCTTTGGCTATTTACTTGCGATAAAAAAAGACTGAATTGACCCGAGCCAAGTAGTTCGGCTAAGCCGGAAAGAGTTAGATCCTCTTTGAGATGAAATGCGGCAATGTCCTAATCAAAGCAGGCGCAAGGTCAATGATTTAGCTCAAGGCTCAAGGCTCTTCTTCCTTCTTCTTGATAGCATTGGTCTCGGAAGGCCCTCGCTCTAAAGGGGCAGCTTGATGGCAGCTATCCTGCTCTGTCTGAGAGAATTGGAATGGAATTGGTGAGGTTCGCTAGCTCTTTCTTTTGAGACGAATGAATGCCGAAGAAAGGAAGGCGGTCGTGATAGGGAAAGGCCTTGCCTTATTACCAGGAAAGATAAAATGGGCCAAATCGCCTGCTAGAGAAGAAGCTCTTAGGGAATCGATCTAGACTAGATGAGATGCCGGTGCCATTAAACTAGCTGCCAGAACGAGTTCAAGAGATGAGGATCCAGGTAGTTCAGTCACCCTCGGGGGAAGAATCATTCCATTCACTTGTTTAACTGCTAAGAAGAATAGCTTTTCTCTTTCGACTGGGAACTGCTTACCTTTGGTGCTTTATATAAGTAGTAGTTGATCCCGTAGAGGCAAGGGCGAATCGAGTTAGCATCCCGCCATTCATGCCATGCCTTGTCAGCTAGGCTAGTTAGCTAATTCCTTCCAAGACACTTTTTCGATTCTGCGATGATGCGCGTAATCGATCTCTTATTAGCTTATTCAAAAGTCATTTCTAGAGGAATGGGTCATGGAAGACTAAGAGAAGAGAACCTGAAATGAAAGGTCAGATAGTGAAAGATGAACAAGAAGCCACAACTCGAAGGCTAATTCATGCTTTGCCAATGAGTGATGTGATTATTTTACTTAATATCCCAAGTTAGGAAGAAGATCACAGCTTAGCCCGCCACAAAGCGATTCAAATCTCTTTTCCATAGGCGCTAACTCTTACTTAAACAGCTTCGCTTCCTTCCCCAGATGCATGAGATGAAGGAAAGCGAGGGCGAAAGGAAGGCTTTGACTAACTCCTTCTAGGGTGTAATTCCAAGCTCTCGTATGGCTATGAGACTCACAATCAGGCGTCGCACCTTAGTAAGCTTTCAGGAAAGTAAGGACTATTTATTGCCGCATCAAGGAAAGATGAAATATTTTCTGTTAATACTCTTTATTCCCACATTTATTGAATCCAAGAAGGAGTTCGATATCCGTCTAAAAAAAATGGAAGAGAGAAAGTCTAATTCCACATCTCTTAGGGGCACTGAGTATATGGTGTAAGTCCTTGCTGTGTTAGCTAGGCCACCCGCCTGAAGCGTTGAAGATAGAGAATTATGGTTGCTTGTTGATTGATTCGGCGTAACGAGTGATAGAGATACCTTACGAGGGTTTAAGGAAAGCAGTTCGTTCAGGATGTTAAACTTTGTATTCAATCGGGCAAGCTTTCACATATTATGATTTGGACTCTCTATTTGACCATTCCCACTTCACGGTTAAAGACTAACAAAGGGGCGTAGCGCTTGAGAAGGAATAATACCGCCTATTTCCTAAGCGTGGCGAGTCCGTATCGAGTCAGCTTCCTGCGGATCTGGCTTAA